TTCCTAGCGGAGCGGACGTACAGCTTTGCTACATCAACTCTATTTTGGGGTGATTTTTCAAGTTGAAGGAGTTTATCAGTAGCTTCCGAAGGATCGAGCCCATCAATTTTCCATCAACAGGTGAAAACAAGGAGGAAGAGGTACACACAAATGAACTGGATTACCAGCTAAATGCTAAATCTGTACGAACTGCCGATTTCGTCGGAATCTACCCATAATAAAAAGAAAATTCGTGGGAAATTTGCGTGGAAATGAAAATAGGAAGATGTAGATGAGTAGATATGAAATAAAGAAGGGATCTACTAAATCCCGCGACTTGTCTCTGTTTTACTCGTACGCTACTGGTCAAACAATCCCCGAAAATTTAGGTACGGCAAGAGCAATTTGTTGATGCAACTACCAATGCAGGGAATTTCTTGTGTTCCCGCGCGCTCGCAGGACACTGCGAGAAACAATTGCGATGTCGTTAAATCACTAGCAATGACTAAATTGTTTTTCGAACGAATCACACTCCTTCGTATACATCAGGAGTCCATTGATGGAACGGGACGAGAGAGGGTTTGGACGCCGTCCCAGCTGTGATAGACGCAATAGAGGTACAAATTACAGTGAGATACTGACTTAACGGGAGTCCATCGGCTGTTTTATCAAGCTGTAGCTGTCCGCCAGAAATTCCATACAACAAAGAAAAACCATATAGCAGAAAAGACGAACTTGCTCCGCCCATCAGTAAAAATTTCGTAGTTGCTTCATTCGATCTTATATCCTCTTTGGTATGTCCAGACGAGAAGCAAGAAGATAGACTTGAGAATTCCAACGCCACATAGAGGGTGACCAAATCATTTGCCCAACATAGAACCATTCCACCCGAACCTGCAGTTAATGCAAGGAACGAAAATTCTGCCGAAGCCGTTTTTGAACATCGTATGTAATCAACTGGCAACAGAACAGATAATAGCGAACAAATCAACAGAGAAAATCTAAATATATAGCTAAAATTGCTGATCCGATAATTTTCGAAAGCGATGGGAACGGAGTGGATCCCCCATTGGCATAGTGAAACAACCATGCTAATTAACATAGATATTAGTGAAATTCTGTGAAGCGAAATTGTATTTCTCCCCCTATTTGATAAATCGACCACAATAACTGTAATTAAACCGATAATCAAAATACGTTCCGGCAAAATTGGCAGATTACCCAGTAGAAAGAAGAAATCCGAGAAGAAGGAATTAGTGTAATTCGTAATAGGAATCGGGATAATATTTGGGAGTGGGTAACTTTCTGCCACACCGATTTCGAAACGAAATTAGCAAGTGAAGTACTTTCGTATCTATGTGACTGTATAAATCGAAATGGCGGGGTATTCCTATTTTTTCCTCATCAAATCAATTTGATAGCGATTTTTATTAAATTGAATTGAAAGGAGGAAAAAGCAAACTTCAAACAGATTTATTAGACTTGTATTTTCGATGCAATAAATGTTGACGAAACAAATTGAATTAGGCTTAAATGCCAAATTCTTTGATCCGTTTTGGAGGAGTTGAGCTTGTTAGACGTAGGGACCATCTTTGGTAGTTCTAGGTCAAACCTGCGTCGCGAGAGACGTATTGTGCTTCTATGTTTACCCGCCAACGTACTATCGCATGGTAGTCGTGATATATATCTCGATCTACGCAATCCATCTCGATTTATTGAAGCGCTGTGGTACAAGGAAAAAGTATTCCAAATTTTTACAAACCTGTTCAAAATCTCATCATCTGTTAATACAGTCCAGGCTAATTTACTAACTGGATGTCCAGTACTATCGCAGAACTTCTCTTTTTCCAAGAGTTTAACTAGTAGCGAAATTGGAATCTTGGGATGAAACCTCTCTCCACCCAAGAGACTGCCGTAAGAATCCATTGTGGTTTCGACCTGGACGTTTTCCGAGACTGGCTGAATAGCTAAGATGTAACCCAAGAATAAGACGCAGCTGGCGGATAACAAATTGATACGTATTTGGGTAAATTCAATTGAATAATGAAAATGAGATCTGAGAAATATCGAAAGGTAATAAATCCATTTTTTTGCGAAATATCGAGTTCCACGAAAAGCTATGAGATATTTGTTTCTACATCTCCCAAGGTGGATGCACAAACTTCGAGTGAGACAGCGGTCGATGCTTATCGCGTCTGATCGAGAATTATATTCAGAAACACGTATCTTCTTTCTGGTCATGTTATTCCGATCGGGAGATACGAAATATCTCGGGTTTGACTCATGCATTCGTGTCCATAAAACTAGCAATATCGAATCGATTTCGTAAGTGTAAAAATTTCGGAGTAGCATGTCAATACTTCTCCGTTCTCTTTGTTTCCAAGACCGAATCTGAATAGATTTTCCACACAAAGTTTTGTACGTGTGAAAAACTACCCTTAATAGATGTGGAAATGTCACATCCCCAATTCGTCGGCGAAACAAGCGAACCGGAGTTTCTAGATGAAGATTCTGTGACATCTCTATCTCTAAAACGTGGCTAGATTTTGGTAATCTATCTTCCAGAAATGAAAATATTGAATGAATAGACTGTGAAATTTTCGAGTTGTTATTTGTTTCAGCAGCTAACCGACACGAAAGAGGTATCCCCAAAACTAGACATATTGTTTGTAGAAGTACATGGAGATATAAATCTATATCAAGTCGACTGCTTCATTTTCAAACAAATTCTGAATAAAAAATCTCTGAATAATCTTGGTGACGCACACTATCAATTGAACGCTTTGTTGCTGCTGCACTACACGCCCCGAATACCAAACCGATGTCTCGTCTATCTAAACAACGCCTACAAGCGACTGAATAAAAATTATCTCTGAATGGGAGGAGAAGTAGATATAGGAAACAATCTCGATTAGCGCTAAGCCCTTCGCTTTTCTGTAATACATCAAATTTAGGAAGGGATCCAGAAGTTGTCTTCGTCACAGTAACTCCCAAGCATTACTTTTCATAATGAATTTTATTCAAAAGATTCAATGTATTAATAATTATATTTTCATTGTATGAATAAAATGAGAAGAAAAAGCTGCGAATGTTTAACCACCGTGGTCAAAAGAGCTGAATCACCTGTTTCATCGGACAACGTGAAACCCGAATTAGTAAATACTTGCTAATGTAGTAAATACTTACTAATTTGGGTTTTGTCGAGAAAGCATCGACCCAAGTAAAACATTTCCCGACTTGATCCTCGATAAAGTACCGAGCTGCAATCATCTTTTGGGAAGGATCGTGGGGAGTTGGATCAAATTTGTGGCGTGAAATCGGCGGTCAACCCCTAACCCAACACTGGGTCGGATATAAAAGTTTGTCCCGGTAGTAATCATATCATTGGCTTGAACTACCTGCGTCTTCCCTTCCTCTTCCAATTTTTCATCACATCCGTGAAGATATGTCCGATATCACTTCTTTCGAAGGAGGTTTTGATGGAAAACCAGTAGTCTCTCCGAAATATTCTACTTCTTAAGGGAATGCCAAATACGGCGTAGATGTAGAGTATAAGTAGAAGAGAGGGGTAATACAAAAGCACCTGAAAGAAGCTGTAAGCTGGGCCCATTAGATTCTCCTAAAATTTGATTTTCGATTAGAGGTTGATTCCGACTTGTTCAGGCACCTTCGCCCGTTTCAAAATATCACGAACAGTTTCTGTTGATTGCGCTCCCTCTTTGAGGAGAGCAATAATAGCAGAAAGATCCAATCGGGTTTGCTCTTTGCGGGGGTTGTAAAAACCAACCTCCCTAATAGCTTCCCCTTCCCGCCGAGATTGGGTGTCGATTGCAATTATTCGGTAAGTAACCTATCGGGATAGGTGGGTGCACGCGGGGTGAAACCCCCCCCCCGCAAAGCCGTATGTGAAACGTTGAATTCGTACAGCTTAGAGCACAACTTCGATTGAATAGGTAACTGTTCTATCCAATTGTAGAAAAATACTTCTAACTCATATGTGTCATTCTCCCATTTATTGAGTTATCTCCTCACGAATTGTCCTCTTGTGGAAAATATTACTACAAGGTGAATAGGGAGACGGGGAGGTGAATGGGGGAACAAGCTTACCCCCCCCCCCGCCTCTTCCCTCTTCATTTACCTACTAATAAGTTCAACTGGATATCGAAAATCCCCTCGTTCGCAGATCGATTTTGACAATCCTTAGGTTTAGGCCTAACCCCGAGGGTTTTCCAAGTTGGGAGTCGGTAGCGGCAGAACCCATCCTCATCGACCCCTAAAAAAAAATTTGTCGAGTAAGTTTTTTTCTACATCTGATTGTAGACAAAATGAGACTCAATCGAAGTAAGGCAGTTGGGTCGTCTGAGCCCGGTAATACTAAGCCAACTCCACTGAAATTGAGTTTTCAGTCCCCGGTAAGACAAGGTAACGGACTGATGAGGCTTCGCCGCGCTATTTCGTGGAAATAACCATAGATAGAACTTCTCTCTGAAAATAGAAATAGATTCAAATAGATAGATATTCTTCAAGTTTCATTGGGTAATGGGTTTTAACGAATGTCGAAGCAGGAACGTCCTACCCCCTGAGTAGAACCGGCGGATACTAGACTCCGCGAATACGATCTCGATGTTCGAGTCACACGTCGCTTCTTACCATGTCGCTTCAAGCGGGGTTTCACCGTAATATCTAAAAACCGAGAATTATTTTTTTGCTAAATACTTACTGCTCCAAAACCTTCGATTGATATTTCCGGTACGAACTTTCCGACGCATTCCCGAAATTAAGTTAAATAGACTAGAACTTATGCCGAATGATTACCTGTACAGCTTATCGAATTAAGAGCTTGATTTTTCTTTAGCCGCATACGTCACGTCAATTGTAATTTCCGGAATATTGTTTTGCTTCGCAAAGACTTCGGTGTTTTTCTTGGTTCTCCCCCTTACGAAACCAGGAATTCTACTTGGTTCCGACTCAGCTTCGGGAGTCCAATTAATATCTCTTCTATCTGTTGATAGGGACTTGGTGCTTACCTCTTTGGTATCATGCCCCCCGAAAACATCCAGCGAATGATCTTCCATACCCAGATTAAACGAATTATAGATTAGATCGGCTATTTGATTGGTTCCTTCGTAACCTAAAAATGGTCGATATCCCAGAGGAAAATTCTGAATATGAACTGGTGAAGAAGTGACCCCGCACGGAGTGTCAATACGTTTGCCAATATGACGCTCCATTTGAGTTCCAAATATGGCGGAGGGTTCAATACGAGCTATCGTATCTCCAACCTCGGTATGGTCTTCCGTAACTATTACTTCATCACATAAACCCCGAACTTGCTCATTAAACCGTTCCGCATCATGCTTGCAATACGTGCCTGAGCAACTGACACGAATTCCCATTTCTTTAACGAGTATTTTAGTAATTGAGGCTGCATGAGTTGCGTCACCAAAAATTGCTGCTTCTTTTCCAGCCAGATTTTGACAATCAATAGACCTTGAAAACCAAGCTGCTTGAGAAACAAATTTAGTTTGATTGTCAATATATAATTTGTAGTTAAGTCTTTTTTCTGACAGTGCGGAAGCCCACACATTCACAAGTTTTCCGATCTGTGTAATGAAGTCGGCTGTGTTTGAAATTCCCATGGGAGTTATAGATATGTAAGGCATTCCATACTCTTTTTCCGAAAAAGTTGCTGTCATCAAACCTACTTCGCGGTAAGGAACTGTATTAAACCAAGCTCTTGGCAAATCCTTCAAATATCTGAGAGACCCTCCCTCTGGGATTACTTGATTGACTGCAATTCCCGATTCTCCAGGTAGACGTTTCAATTCGCGACAGTCATGTTGATTATGGAAGCCTGAGGTAAAAATTCCTATAATATTTGCTGAAGGTCTGTTTGTCACGGATCGATCCGAGGTACTTTGTCTACGAGCCCTATCTAAATGAAATCGAGTTATTTGTTCCAAGGTTCTATCCGCCGCTTGAAGCTCGTTTACTCGGTGGTAATTAACATCCGCGGGAATTACATCGGACTCGGAAGACAAAGAAGCTCGATCCACAAAATTTTGTAGATCCTCCTGTAAAATACTGGAGGTACACGTAGGTGTTGAAACGATTAAGTCGGGGTGTTATTCCTCATCTTTTCGACTTATGTTATTTATAACCTTTTCTTGAGACCCACGTGCCAGTACGTGGCGGTCCGCTACACTAGCAGTTACTGGGGTAAAATCCCTTTCCCTCTCCGACGTGGAACGCATCACGTTGAAATAGTCATCTCCCAAAGGGGCATGCATTGTAGCATGTACGTTCCTGAAGGAACTGGCTACCCGTGAAGTACCTATGTGGGCGGGTCCAGCATACATCCAATAAGCTAATTTCATAATTTGATTTTGGTATCATTTTGTTACTTCGCATCACAAAGGGATCTATTGCTATATGCGGCTTATCATCATAATATAAACTGGAAGATCCAGCGGGAGGAACTATTATATCGAGTATGTCGAGGGAGGGGGTAGATATAGAATCGAAGCTAGAAATAAGTGAGATTTATGACTTCTCTAATTTCTAGTATATGAGGATGCGGGAGATTTTTTTTTTTAGGAAAAAAAATCTGGGACGGAAGGATTCGAACCTCCGAGTGACGGGACCAAAACCCGCTGCCTTACCGCTTGGCCACGCCCCACAAACGATCGGTATGATGACTATCCCACACTTCGAGTTTCCTGTCAACCGGTTTTTCTAGTTATTCGCTCGGTTAGGAGGGAGCGGCAACGAAAAGAGATTGGAGTAGTTTGGAACTACTAGTACTTCGGAGAACTAACTGAGAAGGAATACTCAAGTAGAAACCCAGTCAGATATCATTTTGGTCCGGTAAGATTTCGATTCGGTGAATCCAAATTATTTGAATGGGGGAACATATAATAAAATATGCCTGACGGGTCAACCAATTGCAAGGTGATACGTAACCATGTCGGGGGGAAATTACTTGCTACATCACCGGAGAATAAAGATGATAGCTTCGTATGACATCTATCTGGAAAATTCTATTCACCTCAGCGATGCCTCTTTTGCCAAATTACCCGAAGCTTATGCAATCTTCGATCCAATTGTGGATGTGATGCCGGTAATACCGGTGCTCTTCCTCCTCCTGGCCTTCGTTTGGCAAGCCGCAGTTAGTTTTCGATAATTAAGTACTAGGGGGTTGCTCAATTCTAGAATGCCCCGCTCCTTACGGGGCGACGTAAAAAAGAGAAGCTGCCAAGCAGTTGAGGTTGGAAAGGGAAAAAAGGTGGGGGGGGATCGCTGCAACTCAGGGAAAGAGCTAATTTTGGTAAATCGCAAACCTCTTACGTGGCATCCGCGGTTAGATATATCGGTACCGACGCATTCACTTCTACATCGAAAAACGGGATTGGATGCCCGCGGCTTACTCGAGATTGACGAAAATAAATTTTTTAGTGAATTGAATATTTATGCAACTTCTCCTTCCACCTATTGAAGTAATTAAGAAGAAAACGGAATACTGAATGGGATAAATATAATCCATTTGGTGAAATAACGTTTCGTAAAAGCCGGGTTCTTTCTCCAAATTAAATTGGGGGAAGAAGTCATATCCGTATGTCCAAACAAATATAAATGATAGAGATAAATAGATGTTCGAAACGAGACAAAGTTGTTCCGTCTTATTTTATCCCTAGTTCTAAAAAACATGGAGATGTTATCACGCTTACCCTCAAACTATTTGTCTATGCAGTAGTGATCTTTTTCGTCTCTCTCTTTGTTTTCGGATTTTTGTCAAACGATCCCGGACGAAACCCTGGCCGTAGGGATTAGATAGAAATCAATGTCTCAGTTACCTTGTTGAGATAAGTTTCCCACTCCACCAGTTTAACTAATTTACTAACAAGGGAGAGAGAGGGATTCGAACCCTCGGTACATATGACTTGTACAACGGATTAGCAATCCGACGCTTTAGACCCCTCGGCCATCTCTCCGAGCAACTAGGGATGTTTTTTCCCCAAATTCTAACACAAAGTTAGAATGTAAGTCTATACCTACAATCTACATCTACGGTACAGTTCACGGAAGGGGTGGCCTTGCCCGCGTGCGTATTACCTAATTTAATGGAGTCAAATTTCAGATCAATCCTGGGTAGAAATTCCCCTCTTCTGTCTCTTGCCGGCCCCCCCCCCCTCCTTCTGCGACGTAACGTAAGATAAATAGATTCGTAACCAAATTTATTGGGTACGGAGCGGAAATTTTGCCCAAAATGGATTCGATACTTCTTGGCCTAGACGAAACTGGCGAATTCGCCTCTGCTAACTAAACCAAATTGATTGCCGATACGGTGCAATGGCGAATTTCGCAGTTGAGATGCTTGTTATGGAAGCGGAGCGAATTAATTTCACTTTATGAATTTGATGCCACCGGTTTCTACCACCTCCCCATTTTTTCGCGTAAGTGAGAAAAAAGATTAAATAAATATATTTGTCTAATTTTTTATAAAATTTCTTGATATCAAGATAGATTTCTGAAAAACGATAGGAGGAGGGATAATGAATCTAGAAATAATTGCGCAACTTGCTATTTTGGCACTGGTAGTTGCATCAGGACCTTTAGTAATTGCACTATTGGCAGCTCGAAGGGGTAATCTGTGACGTGGGCAGCGCACCCATTAAATGAATACCTATTTCCTATATAGATATATACATATATACGGAAACGAGGAATGGGTGGGGTAGGGGGGGGAGCTCCTCCTACAACCAGATGTAAGTACGTTTGGAACGCCTCACCAGTGTACATGTAACTCGTATAATAGAATTGCACCGTCGCGGGTATAGTTTAGTGGTAAAAGTGTGATTCGTTTCATATTGATTTCAATAGTTAAGGGATCTTTCAAACTGAATCTCAACTAAATCAAAAAGCTTTATTTTTACAGAAGTACATCTATTTCTCCTTACCAGTTATTGATAGTGGTATGGGAGAAGAATGCGCCATTTCTGTTACTCCTGTACTTCGGAAGTCGTACCGGTTAGTGACAAAGCAGAATTATTTTGGTATGCAAAAAACTTGGGATGATTTCGCAATATAGAGAGAATGAAAAAAGAAGATAAGAATCTATGGGTAGACATCTAAAATATTTGTTTCATCGTCACTGAACCTTGGAAGAAAATTCAAGCTTGAAAGTTATAAATAGATTGATCTTGGTTTATCAGGATTATCATGCATTTTTTTGATTAAGCGATAACAATTGCTTCCGAGACTCGGTGAAAAATATTTACCTAAGGATTTTTGGGAGTGGAAATAGAGAACGAAGTAAATGAAGGAAAAAAAGTAATTGATAAAACTAATTTTTTTTTTTTCAAGGGATCATCTAGGAAGTATATCCATGCTGTACGACCAAAACGTAAGCAAGACTGACATAGATTTTATGGATGCCACCTACTCCAAGTGGGGCGGTTCCCTACTATCCGGACGGTGGTGTAAAAGGAGGGGAAAAAAAAGCCCCCAGATATTCCAATATGGAGAAAGCCTCGATCCTCGCAGAAGTAATTTTGATATGTGCTCCCTTGAGGCGAAAGAGACAACCCACTCGTCTTCTGGTTGTTTTGTCTAACTAGGTTGGTGTATGTAGACGACTTCTATCCCAGTTTCGTACTACTTATGCTTCCTCCCCATAAAGGAGCCGAATGGGCGGAAACTACCACGTTCGGTTCTGGATTAGCGACGTCATAACCATTTGTTGTCGTCGACTATAACCTTTAGCCTTCCAAGCTACTGATGCGGGTTCGATTCCCGCTACCCGCTGGTGACGCTGAGAATCCCGGAGCCCTAGTCGAATTAACCCCCCCACCCATGGGTTGCGTCGTGAACAAACTGAAGCTATCGTTTGTTCACGATTTGGGAGCTAATCCGTCGGCATATTCGTCACCAACCGAGAAGAAGAAGGAACAGACGTCCATCGTCTAATGGATAGGACAGAGGTCTTCTAAACCTTAGGTATAGGTTCAAATCCTATTGGGCGTAATTCCGTGTCTGAGTTGATTATGTCGGCGTAGATGAAGTGGAAGTGGTCGGATAATGCTTGGGGGTCATTCCCCTCCCCAGGTGCAATCTGCAACCTTATCACTTATTTCTCCTGCAACAGAAAAATTTCTGTTGACTCCTTAATTGCCTCCTTCGAAAGTGTTTCCGCTTGTTCTGTAGACACTTTTGTAGAACGAGTAATTTCACCAAATTGAGGTTTATTGGTTATTACGTATTCGCGTAGCTGAACCAAGAATCGCTTGACTTGTTCAACTCCTGGTACATCCAAATATCCGTTGACTCCGGTGTAAGTGGTGGCCACCTGTTCCTCTACCGATAATGGGGCTGACTGAGACTGTTTAAGCAGCTCACGCAATCGCTGGCCCCTAGCTAGCTGATTCTGAGTGGTCTTATCAAGGTCGGAAGCGAATTGTGCGGAAGCCTCCAGTTCTGCGAATTGTGCCAATTCCGATTTCAATTTGCCAGCCACCTGTTTCATAGCTTTTATTTGAGCTGCGGAGCCCACTCTGGATACAGAAATCCCCACATTTATCGCTGGTCGAATCCCAGCGTTAAATAGATCTGCTGATAGGAAGATTTAGCCATCGGTGATAGAAATAACATTGGTGGGGATGTAAGCTGAGACATCCCCCGCTTGCGTCTCGACGATAGGTGAAGCCGTCATGCTACCTTCCCCTAACTGGAGACTTAACTTAGCTGCTCTCTCTAAGAGACGAGAGTGTGGATGAAAAACATCTCCCGGATATGCTTCTCGCCCAGGTGGTCTCCTTAATGGCAAAGACATTTGTCGGTAAGCTTGGGCTTGTTTGGAAAGATCGTCGTAAATAATCGGGGTATGCTGCTTGCGATACATGAAGTATTCGGCTAAAGCCGCTCCCGTATAAGGAGCAAGATATTGCAGAGTGGCTGGAGAATTCGCGGTCTCCGACACCACGATCGTATATTCCATGGCGCCGCGATCTTGAAAGGTATCCACTACCTGAGCCACAGAAGAAGCTTTTTGACCAATGGCTACGTAGACACATATAACATTTTGACCTTTCTGATTCAAAATTGTATCTGTAGCTACTGCTGTTTTACCAGTCTGTCTATCGCCAATAGTTAACTCTCGTTGACCGCGACCTATAGGAATCGTGGAGTCAATAGCAGTAAGACCTGTTTGTAAAGGTTCGTATGCGGAACGTCTCGAAATAATCCCTGGAGCGGGGGATTCGATCGATCTAAACTCAGAAGCTGGGATTTGACCTTTCCCATCAATAGGTTGGGCCAAGGCATTTACAACACGACCCAAAAACGAGTCACTGACTGGTATTTGGGCAATCTTTCCTGTCGCTCTTACGGAACTTCCCTCTTGTATGGTCAAACCATCGCCCGTCGGTACAGCCCCAACATTATCAGATTCCGGATTCGGAGCGATCCCTACTGTACCATCTTCAGATTCCACCGATTCGCCAGCCATTACTTTGTTGAGTCCATGAATACGGGCAATCCCATCTCCGACTTAAGGTACGGTACCAATGTTAACAACTTCTACTTCCGGGACATACCCTTCAATTTGCTTGCGAATAATGCTGCTAATTTCGTCGGGTCGAATGTTTATAACCATGTTTGCCGAAGAAATATTACTGGAAGGGGGAGAAGTAGAAATAAAACCCGTTTTACAATGAGATGGTAGTGAAATTGGAACTAATTGGATTTGTTTTTCATGGATCTGAACAAGCCGATGTGATAATCAATCATTCGCAGATGCAGTTGATTATCCAGGCGACTATTTAGACTTTCTAGAGCCCTCTCGGACGCTAGTCGAGAAACTTGCTGTCGAACCTGCTCGATAGCGCGTTGCTTCTCGAAACGAATCGCATAATTCTTACTATCTTCCAATCCTTTTAAATCTTCGTCGGCTGCATCAACGAGATCCCGCTGCTCCCTGTCCATCTGCGTAAGTCCATTGATTCGAATCTCATCCGCTTTAACTTTTGCTTGCTGCAGGCGAATACGAGCCTTCTGAAGTTTTTTAGTAGCTTCTTTGTGACGCTCCTCCGCATCCCGAATTGTATTCAAAATTGTTCTTTCACGATTATCCAAGAAATTGATCAATGAAAGTGGATTACAGATCTCTGATTCTCGGAGACCCATAATCTCTTCCCAAACCGAACGTGGATTTTTCGATCCATTCGGCTTTCCTGCCCGTTTCGTTTCTACCAGTAAATCGGTAGAATCCAACAGATAATGCTTTCACACGCGGGCTCGCCTCCTTCTCCTCCATCAACTAATAAGATTCATCTCGAATAGGCTTGAATTGAGTAATCAATATTTGAAGGGGAAAAAAAAATTGGGGGCTCTCCCAGATAATTGGTAATTATTTGAGAGCCGCTTTTTCCGAGTAGTATTCATCTTGTATGGGTTGTCTATTCAGCAAATTGAAGAAGATTGAGCTAAATCAACTTCGATATCTATCTATCTATATATCTACCTATATATCTACCTATATAGGTATTTATCTCGAAAAATGGTACAAATCGAAGTATTCTTGATATGAGCGTCATATACCGAATGATGCGTTTCCAGTCGCGATTTGGCTTACGCGGTAGGGGAAAGAAAACCCTAATTTTGCTAAGACTTTAAGCAATTTGGCTTTAACCATATTGACGACAGTCCCGAGAATCGGTCAATGGAAGTGAAAGTTTCATCGATTACACGGAATGCTCCGGTTCTTGCATAACATTTATTTACAGGGAATTCGTCGGGGTTTTGCATTTTCGGGTGCAACTGGAGAAAACAGTTATCCCACTCGGATATACGACTCGCACACACCCCCTTTCCATAGTAAAACAATATACCTAGCACTAAAATTAAGTTAATTAAGTTTATCTCCAAGATATTGGTATTTAAGCCAATACTTGCGGCAAGAGTCCAATCACTTGAGGGAGCAACGATCTCACTTACACTTCTCGTAATCCTTTCCCTCCTGGAAGGTTTTGCAAGATTTAAACAACTTCTGGTCCGGCCTGGGGGGAGGTGACAAATTCCGAATTCCGAGAAATCGAAATAAAATCGGGATGGGGACAAGATTTTCCGAGTCATTAATTTTGGCGACTTATATTGGTTTACCCGATTCGTCAAAACTTTCTAGTTTGGTGGAGAGAGGGGGAGTTACAACTAAACGCGGCAGGTACTCGGTTGGGTAGGCGGAGCAGCAACTTCCTACCAAGCCCCTCCCTCCCGGCTCACCACTGATTCGAAAACAGTTTAGGGAAGGGGGGGGGGGGTGCACCAGGCTACTTCCTGTTACAAACAGGTTAAACAAATGGATTGGCAAATAACGGAGCTGGAGCTGCAACTGATCCGTAAATTGTCAAAGCTTCCATGAAAGCTAAACTCGACGATGAAGTACCTCGTATCTTGCCTTCTGCTTCTGGCTGTCTCGCGATACCCTCGACTGCCTGACCCGCAGCAGTCCCCTGGCCGACACCCGGGCCAATTGAGGCGAGGCCTACAGCTAACCCGGCGGCAGTAGCAGAAGCAGCAGAAATCAATGGGTTCGTATTAGTCTCCTCTTAATTTATTTACGTCAATCAATATTGTTTTGCTGGGTACCAACTAGACTCGGCACAACGAAGACTTTCTAGTGAACGCTAATCGGGAAATCAATTCTACATGAATCTGATCAAAACTGGTAATATGGTGTAACATAATACCCGTATACTTAATGTTGAATCCGGAGAAATAATGAAGTATGAAAAGGACGCATCTACTTTCTACGTCGATCGGTGCTACCTCCCGCCTAATTTAATAAAATTGGATCGAAGAAATTTGAGTATTTGGCAATACTAATTATTATCTACCGAAACATGTCTATCCCAATTTTAGTGCAAGTAATATCTAATCGCTTCATTTGACATACCGTGACATGGATCCAACTGAGATCTAAACCGGTTCAAATGGGAAACGCAAAAACGACATAAATCGCTTTTCAAATACCTTGTGTATTCCTTTTCAATAATCTGAGCTTGGCGGTGAAAATCAATACTTATTCCCTATTCAAAACTTTAAATGGCTCAATTTCAATTTGGAGGCCATGCAGGAGTTCTAGTTATTAACCCCTCCTCCCGCTCGTCTTTCTCATCGCTATCCGGGGGGGAGGAGGAGACAACACGGATCTCGTACTGTTGTAGCATGATACCACGGAAACGGTTTTTTTCCACTACAGCGACCCAACGAATGGTTCTCGAAAAAAGTATTTCGTGGTTACTATATTCTTTTGGAATGACTCAATCCAACCAAATTAATGGTGACCCTCCGTGGATTCCCCAATATGAGCTGCAGCCAGAGTGGCAAAAATCAAAGCCTGTATGGCACTTGTAAATAATCCTGAAGGCGTCATGGGTACAGGAACAATTGAAGGTACTAGGGAGACGGGAACAGCTACTACCAACTCGTCAGCCGAAATATTTCCAAACAGTCGAAAACTAAGTGATGGGGGTTTGGTAGAATCTTCCGAAATATTAATAGGTGGTAGTACCGGAGTTGGCTGGATATACTTACCAAAATAACCAAAACCTTTCTTGCGTAAACCTGCATAGGAATGTGCTACTGATGTAAGCAAGGCTGACGCAACAGTAGTGTTGATGTCGTTGGTAGGTGCAGCCAACTCCCCATGAGGTAACTGAACGATTCGCCAAGGAAACGGAGCACCAGACCGGTTGGAAACAAAAATGGATGGAAACATCGTTCCAATAAATGGAACCCGGGGACGGTATTCCTCTTCCCCCATCTGGGTCCTAGTTAAATCCCTAATAGATTCAAGAACATATTCGATGAAATTCTGGCTGCCAGTCGGTATGACTTGCAGCTTCCTGGTGGCTACAATAGGTAGAGCCAGCAACAAGGCGATAACGACCCAGGGAGTTACGAGAACCTGCGCATGAACTTGGAAATCTCCTATTTGCCAATAGGAGTGTTAGCCTACTTCTACAGTCGATACTTGATACAGATAATCAATCTCATAAATTCGGAGTTGCTCGATGTGCGTAATACCCCCCTCTCAACAGATAAATTTATCTAAAATATTTAAGGTGATCGCTACAAATTCTTTATTCCAAAATAGCAGAAGCAAGTTACTTCCTGGTGGAATTAGGCGATATCCCCAATTGTGGAATTATGCTATAAATCCCTTTTCGTTACGAGTCGTCGAGGCAATTCTCAGCCCCGCCACCCGTTAATTTACCTCGGAGAACTTTGAGTTCGAACGACCTTCACAAATGGCTAATGTCGGTTTGTCCAATATCCATCGGATTGAAGGTCGCGCGTCGTCATTGCCGGGGATTGGGATATCTACAAGATCCGGATCGCAATCTGTATCGACAACGCAAATTGTGGGAATACCTGGAGTAATACATTCCTTAGGGGCGATAGATTATTCGTGTTGATCGGTAATTGTCGCAATATCGGGTAAATCTGACATATATCGAATTCCGCCTAGACACTTTTTTAGTTTAAACAGTTACCCCCTCAAAATCGCCGCCTCTTGCTTCGGAAGTCAGTCGAACCCTCCTGTATCTTCTCCGTTTTGTAAGTATTGAAACCTACGAAGACGCATTTCTGTGGTGAACCAATTTGTTGACGTACCGCCTAACCATTTTTCATTTACATAATGACATTGAGATCTCGTTGCGGCTGATGCTATCAAATCAGCTACTTGATGTTTCGTACCAACCGTTGGGAATTCCTTTCCCTCCGCTGCTGCATCAAATACCGAATCACAGGCTTCAGATGAAAGACGAGCAGTCTGAGTTAGATCGAGGATATGAACACCCTTCCGTTCTGTAGATATATAAGGTGACATCCTGGGATTCCATTTCTGGGTTTGGTGACCGAAGTGGATCCCCGCCGCCATCATTCCTTCCAACTCAATATTCCGATTTTTATGTTGCATCTTCCCCTCAGGTATAGAAAGCTGTAAATTTGTTTCATTTTAACTAAATTTGATAAATTATTACAATCTGGTGATCAATTTTGCGGGTTGAAACGCGCAAAAATTTCATTTAGTATTGGGTAACCCCTTATCTTATCTCGAGATTAAGATAAGGGAGGAGGGATCGGCTCAATCCCTTATGAATGAATAGATTAGGGTCGATATTTTGCTTCTCGCGGTAACCACGTAGGTCATATTTTGTCCGCCAATTTGGGTTCTTGCTATTCCTATCTACTGTTGAATGAAATCCTTTTCGTTTATTCACTTCTAGTTGGCAAACAATTTCTGGACTACCTGTTCCGACGGGGACGACGTCACCAAGAATAACGTTTTCCTTCAATCCTTTTAACCGATCAATTCGACCGCGGGGAGCAGCTTTGGCCAATACTCGCGTAGTTTCTTGAAGACTCGCCTCTGATGAAAAACTAGTAGTATTAAGAGATGCCTTTGTCATTCCCAGTATAATAGGTTCATAGAAAATCGGTCTCTTTGATACGCGATTCATCCGTTCCGCCTGTGACAACTCGACAAGCTCCCCGGGAAGGAAGACGCTGGTTATTCCGTCTTCCGACGCTACAACCCTTGATGTCAGTTGCCAAATAATAATTTCTAGATGTTTGTCGGATATTTGTACCCCTTGAGATTCGTAAACTTCTCGAATTTCATTAATTAGAATCAGTTGGCGGCGTTCCATACTTGTTCCGGCACTTAGAAAGTGGCTCCAGAGGTTCCCAATTAATCTTGTAATACCCCGATTCCATCTCCCAAAAAGATCTTCGATTCTTGCTGGGATAGAAGCGATGGAACGAGACTCCAGCAGCTGCTCAACCTTCGGAAGACCCTGAGTAATGTCTCCAGATTTCAATCTATCATATGGTAATGTTATTGACGTATCTCCCTCCCCAATGATGTCTCCAGATATCTTGTGGGGAGTTGCTCCCCGGGTCGCCAGCAGGGTCCTACCAGTTCTGACTAGTAAGTAATCTCGGTGAATGGCTACGACCTGACCAGACTGCAGAAATAAATTACCTCCACAGAAATATCGACTTTCGTTGATTAATAGTCCCAGATTAATTAATAAGATTCCCCGACTGAGAATTTTCGGTGTCGGACGAATTGGCTTTTCCAATAAAAATCTATTGAAAAAAGTATTTATAGCACATTTCAATGTCAATTTGGTTTCATCAATTAGATACCGATGTCGGTGGTCCGGCGTATCTGTTGGATACGTATCTGTCGAATAATCGATAAAATAATTTCTGAAGGGGGAAGCTTTGCCACTCAGTGCCAAACGGGAGATAGCCGAAAGAAGGGAAGTTGCGTATGAAGTCCCCGATAGACCTACCTCTTCAAAATTTAATTGACAACAAGTGAAGCTCGATCTTTCAAATTTAACTGACCTCTCCTTAATATTTAGATTCGGATACTTTTCCGAGAAAGATTCATATTCGGAACTGAATGAAACGTTTTTCGGACTCCCGTACGAGCCGCCTATACCCGATTCTGATCGGGGGAAGTATTTTCCAACTCCTTTCTTGTAGCTATTACTGCCTGAATCAGCGAAGGAATTGGTGCGATAAAAGTCAAACGGTGACAAAGTTAAGAAAGATATACCACGTTCCGGCACCGAATGAACAGTAATGCTCCGATATTTGGGAGCTAAATCATTGTCGTCGTTGGATAAATTGACCCGAGCGAGAAAGGGCTTGTCGACAGACACCCATTTTTGGGAAGCCTGACTGACTCCGAGCCTCCGTGCGGGGGGGGGGTACGCCGCCGAATTAACCTGAAGAAAAGTACTAAAGAGATTATTGATTCGCACACTGGTGAGAGGTAAATAATTCTTCCTCGTAGGGGGGGTCTCGTGGAAGTGTCTCCGCCACCCAGCCACTAAGAAAGTTCGAATTAATTGAAGAGTCGTGTGGTTAATCATTTTGATTTCCTCACCATTTCCATGGGAGATACATAGAAGGGTTTGAGCTTTCGTGCATTTCTGCGTTTTCGGCTTATCAGCACAGAAGACTCCTTGCGACAAGGAATCGCTAGATACATCGTATTTGACAACTGGTCTTACCGAGACAGAGGTCTTTCTTCTCCTGTGAAGTGTAACCGATTGGGGGTAAACCCAACCCCTGGTTTGGATTCCACTAAGAATCATATTACCTGACTCTACTAGATTAACATTTCGTCTCTGTATACTAGTTGCCTTCCCCGGGTTGTGAATATATCCGGGTAATACTCTTACCGTAATACCGTTTGTTAATGTCTTTTCGATTCGGATTAGTCCACCCACTTTACTACTAATAGTACCAGTTATTCGTGTGCCTTCTTCTGCAAAAGTATTATTTGTTACCAAAATAGATGCTGGAGGTTCATATATAGTATAAGCCTCCTCGGGAATTAGAAAGGAATTGCCTCCCCTGACTACTCTATACCACGAGCCAGAAGTCGTTTCTTCCGCCCTACCGCCAAAGGGGAATCTCTTTCTATCAATGGGTTCAACTTCTACGGTACCATATCTCATAATCCCCGAAACACCAGTTTGATACTCGAATTTTTCGTAGATGGCGAGGATATCACTTCCATCCAAAATGCTGTTTAATTGAACATCAATATTTGCGAAACGTGATTCGTCAAAATTGTCTCGTTGTCTTTCCAACAACAGAGAAACGGATTCAGTTTTTTCGGACCGCTCCACTTCGATATTAGATAGGATATAATTAGATGTTGGAGGTTTCGACCAATTTAAAAAACATTTTGGATCGATTCCAAATTCTCGGATACTTTTTTGGGAACCTTCGCTGTTGGCGGCATCAACTTCTTCCTCGCCAATTCCCTCAAAGCAATCGCACCTCTTCTCGATCGAGTTGGGTTTGATACCGACTCTATCCCGATCTTTATGAAACAAATAGCTTTCGTCGGAATCGCTATAAGCTCCTGAAAGAATCCGGATATGGCCCGCCTCGCGTACGACACGAATGGGATTGTCTATGCAATCGCTGACATGCCACACAAATTTACTCCAGTGAATTTCTCCTTCTAAATTTGGATAGATAGCTTTTTGGATACGTTCCTTAAGGGGAAACTCTTTGGCTCGTACTTCCGCGATGATTTGCTGTGCTTCGACATACTGACCGTTTCGAATCATAAGTAGACTTTGGGCCGGGACGACAAAATTGCGTATAGCGCCGCAACTCCTGATAGCAACGGATAAATCATTTCGACACGTCCAAGCAGGATGCCCATGTCGCGTACGTGTGGGATAAACCAGCCTCCCATCGGAATTAATAAGCCCATTAAACGGAATTCGTATGTATTCTGCGATATCGCCCGTAAATACCCCACCTGTATGAGAAGTTCTTGATGTTAATTGAGTTCCCGGTTCCCCAATGGATTGACCCGCGATGATGCCAACAGCTTCCCCCAATTCTACCAAATCGTAATGAGCAAGACTCCGACCGTAACGCCACTGACAAATCCGGGAAATGCTTTTACGTGTCGAAGGAGATCTCACATATATTGGCTGCGCCGATGCTACTGAGTTACTAGCCAGTCCATCACTGATATCTTGATTACGGGTGGCGATACATCTAACGTCCCAATAGACGTTCTCTGCCAGCACACGTCCAACCAATTTTTGATATGATACTGTTCTAATAGATTCTCGTTTATCTTCGGCGATATTCAGCAAAGCAATGCTTTTGGTAGTTTCGCAGTCCTTTTTGCGTACAGCAATGTGTTGGACCACTTCAACGGGTCTGCGTGTTGGGTATCCAGCGTCAGAGGTTCGAGCGGCGGTATCCACAACCCCTTTGCGGGCACCATAGCAAGAAATGATATATTCCGTTAGGGATAGGCCTTCGCGAAGGTTTCTTCGAATGGGTAGATCAATTACTTGTCCCCGGGGATCCGACATCAATCCTCTCATGCCAAGCAACTGATGAACTTGGGATATACTTCCTCGGGCCCCCGAAAAAGACATCATGTGGACTGGATTTAAAGGGTCGATCATTTTGAAGCTTGGATTCATCTCTCGTTTTGGACATTCGCTTGTAGCGTACCAGGCTTCAATTGATTGACGTAATTTCTCTACGGCATGCGGACTTCCGTAACGATAATGCTGCTCTGAGACGTAACCTTATTTCTCAGCGTCTTGTACAAGCCATCCTCTGGATGGTACTGCTAGGAGGTCGTCGATGCCCAACGAGACAGATGCTTTGGTAGCTTGTTGAAAACCCAAAATCTTAACTTGATCCGAAATATTTGTTGTAGATGCAATTCCAAAACAAACGACTAACTTGCCGATGAGTCGCCTCATCGCAACTCTATCCATTGCTTTATTGCAGAACGGCAATTCAGTTTGATCCGTCATTATAAAAACCTCACCTTATATATCTTCTTATACCGTAGCATCTAACATTTACTAATCAATAATTTGAAATTAAGCGATTTAATAAATATTTATTAAATATTTATTAAATCTATCTATATATAAAAGATTTTTCATTCTTCATTTTTGCGGTTAGATATAGCCATTTCGCCTTGTGTTACCACATCCGGTACGGACGAATTAGCACACGAAGAGGCTTTTGACACACCCTGCATCGCCTCCCTCAATTGCTGATTAAACAAAATGCGACCAGCCGTGGTAAGTACATATATACTTGAGATATATCCCCTCCTACACTTTCTAATCCGGTAATTATCGTAAGAGTGAAGAGAGGTTCCCAAGGATTCATGTTGAGATTCAACAGGTAATTCACGAATTTTCGAACTAATCATTTCCAAATTAGTTTTCCATCGAAGCCACAAGAAACTACAGAAATCGATTTGATTTGATTCCTTGGCCCTGAGTATGTCGTAGTAACTACCGAAACGGGGTATCCCGGCGGGGTGGACGTCACCCCCTCCCAAGAAAACGGAATGTCTGTTTCCATAGATTCCTTGCTTGTTCTCAATTGTTGGTACATAAAGACCGAGAAGCATGTCTTGACTCGGGACAGATACAGAATCGCCCGTAGCAGGGGATAACAAATTTATGTGCGAAAACATCGGAAGACGAGCTTCAATCTGAGCTTCGAGAGATAGGGGCACATGAACGGCCATCTGATCTCCGTCGAGATCTGCGTTAAACCCCCCACGAACCAATGGATGCAAACGAATGGCACGTCCTTCTACTAAAATGGGTTGAAATGCTTGTATACCCAACCTATGCAAAGTAGGTGCTCGATTCAGCAGTATGGGATGACCCCGCATAACTTCCCGAAGAACTTCCCATATAATGGGATCTTCTTTTCGTATCATACTTTTAGCCGCTCGTAGATTACAAGCTAGATGTCATCCGATCAAGTTACGAATTACAAATACTTGGAAAGGTTCGATTGACATTTCTCGGGGTAATCCACATTGATGTAACGAAAGGGATGGGCCTACGACAATAACGAAGCGACCCGAGTAGTCAACCCGTTTTCCGAGCAAATTTTCACGAAACCGTCCTTCTTTGCCCTCAATAACCTCTGAAAATGACTTGTAGGGTCTGTTATTGATATCCCTCATTGGTTGCCCACGTATACCATTATCAATGGGAGCGTCTACGGCTTCTTGAATAAGTCTTTTCTGACAAACGATTAGTCCCTCCGGCGTGAATTCACTCCCCGATAAGAATTCAGCAAGAGTATTATTTCGATGAATTACCTTTCTGTAAAGCTCATTAAGGTCGGAAGTAACTAATTCGCCTTCATACGATTCAACTATTGGTCTCAATTCAGGTGGAAGAACCGGCAGGAGATCTAAAACCATCCATTCCGGTTTCAGATTCGTCCGTAAGAAATCCTTGGCTAATTTCATCCGTCTGACCAAAAGATCTTTCCTTCTTTGAATTGTTCGGTCTTCCCATTCATTCCCAACAGGCCTTTGCTTTGCCGGCGCCTGCCACTCCAAATGTGCACGATCCATAACACTTTGCAGATCCAAACTAGTTAATCCTTTTTTGACGGCATCTCCCCCAGTGGCAATTTCGTTCCCTTGAAGCGTTTCATAATTTCGAGTGGAAAGAGAGATGGGAAGCATGTTTCTCCAGGATCGGTCTTCGTAATTGAACAAACCCCGCAATCTTAATAGGTTGGGCCTCTCGGCCACGGGCCTAGCAAGAAAAAGATTGGGATAGGTCGGGCGGTGCCCCCCCCCCCTTAGAATCGGACACGAATGTTTCCTCTCATCCGGCTCAAATAACTAGGCGTGAAATTGAAACAATTTGACGTCTCTGAGACGCAGTAATACCGTCTCGTCGAAGATGAGGTAGTTGCTCATTACTCGGGTCTCAACTTCTTGTTTTTCTCGAGTAGTCTTGGACCCTCCGTATTGAGCGATCTACCGAGAGAGAAGTCGTTTTTTCCTTCGATATTTATTTCTCGATTTAGTCGTAGCCTGGAGATATTTCCCTTGTTCCCAATGCGATCACTTCCCTCTTTGGGTTTCCACTCCACTTCGATGGCTACTAATTTAATTGAATAGAAAAATCGATGCGATGATTGAATTTTCATAACCACATATAGAAAATACTATTTGGAAAGTTTTTTCTGAAAGGGGGGGGGGGAAGAAAACCAAAGGATTGTGTTAAAAAGCACTTGAATTTTATTCTATCAACTGAAATAGGAGGAGTTATAACGAAGCCCAATCGCTGAATTTTTTGCCAAAAATTAACCATGGAGGGGGTCCCCATTCTGTACGCGATAGTTTTTATCCCGAGTTAGACAATATTCCTCGATCGACGCGAGGGACATGTCGGTCAGAGGCTTCCCACTTTTGCACGGGATGGCAGCTTATAGCCAATCTGTAATGATCAACACATACAATCGAGTCACGCATCGCAATATACTGGGCTTTCTGGTTCTTTAAGAGGTTTGGCGAGTGGATTTGCAATATAACTAGGGATTCGTTTTGAAAACCACACATGGGTCACCGGACATGCAAGTTTGACGTATCCCATTCGGTATCTTCGAACCCGGGAATCGGTAAACTCAACTCCGCAATGTTTGCAAAAATTGGAATACTCCTCTCCGTTACCGGCAGATCGATAGTTTCCACACGCGCGGACGCCGCTTTTTATGGGCCCGAGTATCCTTTCGCAAAATGAGCCATCTCTCTCTGGTTTATGAGTCTTGTGATGCAATGTATGAGGTTGATCAACTTGCCCGACGACGTCTCCATTGGGTAACTCCCTCTCAGCCCAACCGCGAATCTGTTCGGGGGAAGCCAGTCCAATTCGAAGCTGTTGATAATTAGCTCGATGAATCATAATAGAAAAAGTTTTGATTGATTATTCATGAGAGAAGTTTCAATTGGATATCAGATATTTTCACTCTCCCTCTCCAAATCTTCTTCAATTATAAAGTTGTGCTCCAGATTTAAACCCATGCAACGTAACTCCCGAACTAGCAATCGGAAAGACTCTGGAACGGTATTGGTTTTGTAAACAGGTTTTCCGGTCATAATGGCACTAGGTACCTTGTAACGAGCTTGAATATGATCCGATTTAGTTGTAAGCATTTCTTGCGACGTGTAAGACACGCCAAAACCCTCCAAAGCCCGGACTTCCATTTCTCCAACCCGCTGTCCCCCTCGTCTGGATCTCCCCTTGAGAGGTTGCTGCGTAACAAGTGCGTAAGGTCCGCTGGATCGTGCATGAATCTTATCGTCGACCTGATGAATCAATTTCATCATATAAGCTTTCCCAGTTGTGATGGGTTGCGCGAAGGGATCACCCGTTCGTCCATCGATCAATCGACTCTTTCCGGGGTGATCGGGTTCAAATAACCACGGATTACGAGTACTTGCACTTGCTCTACAAGGTTCTGAAAATACTAGTTTTCTAGAGGCTTCCCGTTCGTACCTCTCATCAAAGGGTACTATACGGTAATGGGTTTCTGAAAACTCCCCGGCTAACCCAAGTAGGCATTCGAAAATCTGTCCCACATTCATTCATGAAGGTACTCCTAAAGGACTTAATATCATATCGACTGGTGTACCATCTTGCAAATAAGGCATATCCTGTCTGGGTAATACTTTTGACACGATACCTTTATTTCCATGTCTACCAGCTATCTTATCACCTACTTGTATCTTACGCTTCTGCAGTATATAAATATGAGTGACTTCTGAATCGTTCGAAGTGTCGTCTTCGGGGTAGACCCACCTGACGTCAGTGACTCGACCTCTTCCACCAATCGGAACTTTGAGACAGCTTTCTCTTGCGTTAACTAGTTGTATACCAGAAGTGGCTTGTAATAATCTCCCCTCTGGAGCACGTGATGAATCTGCCCCTTCTTGGGGCGTTGGTTTACCCACCAAGGCATCTCCCGCCTCTACCCAAGATCCCGATTCCACGAGCCCATTATCGTCTAAGTGTCGAAGCGTATGACTATCCAATTGAGGTATTTGCTTGGTAACCTTTTCAGGACCCTGATTTGTTACGCAAACTTCAACTTCGTGTCTCTCAATGTGAAAAGATGTAGAGATGTCTTCGTATATTGGGCGTTCACTAATCAACACCGCATCTTCGAAGTTGTATCCTTCCCACGGCATGTAGGCCACTGGGATATTTCTACCTGGAGCTGATTCCCCCCTGGCGGTTGCTGCCCCATCCGCGATGACTTCCCCGCGTTTCGGTAATTCTCCCGCCAAAACCGTAGACTTTTGGTGTATACAGGTATTACCGTTGGAACGCTCATATATCTTCAATTCGTTGCTTATAACACGTAAAGCCGCATCACTGCCTGTTGCTTCATCGATTGATGATAGTTCAATTGTATCACCATCAATATATCGGATTTATCCTTCTCGTCCGGATACAACTACACTTCCCGAATCTGAAGCTACTTAACTCTCTAACCCGGTCCCTACAAAGCATCTTTCGGGATTAACCAGTGGAACCGCTTGACGTTGCATGGTAGAACCCGTTAAGGCGCAGTTCGCATCATTATGCTCAATGAATGGAATAGGAGAAGCTCCGATAGGGAAATAATGTAAGGGGTGGATGCTTCGGAAATCAACTTGTTCCCAAAGGACGCTGAGAAATTCTTGTTGATATCGAACCGGTATGAGTTCCTTCTCTCTAGTTCTCCATTGGGATATTAATGAATTCTCAGTTGCTATTCGGTAGCAATCATCTTCAGTGGGAGATGAATCGATTAATTGCTCCTTTTCAGATGATTCCGACATTTTCAGGTACGGGCTCTGCAAAGAGCCGGAATTGCTAATTTCCGCCTGAATAGCTAGTGACGAAATAAGGCCAGCATTCATGCCTTCCGATGTTTCGATCGGGCAGATACGGCCATAATGACTAAAATGAATATCTCTAGCTTGGAAACTGGCGGTTCGACGTGTCAACCCGCCGGGACCTACGGAGCTTAATCTTCGTTTATGAACCATTTCTGATAATGGGTTGGTTTGGTCTAGAAATTGTGATAGGGGGTGTGATCCAGAAAACTCTTTGAAAGTTGCTATTACTGGTGCAGGCGTGACTAATCCCCGGGGCGTCATCGCGCGTTTGCGCCTAACGGCCCTAGAGAGATTTTGTCGAATCGAATTTTCCAAACGGTTTAGGGCCAATTTCAATTGCTCCTGAGGCGAATCCGCTACGGATCGAACACGTCGATTTTTCAGGTGATCTATGTCGTCGAGGTTGCCTATTCCGTAGCTGATTTCTATCGAGTGATCTGCGGCTGCTGATATGTCTTGGGGTAGCAAAAAATGTTCCGCTTCAGGTACATCAAGAGTTAGTTTGATGTTTAGGTTCCGTCGACCAATCCGCCCTAACTCACATCTATGCTGAGAAAACCTCTTCTATAACTCCTTGAATATAGATTCCGAAAATGAGATATCCGCGTCTGTAGCGGAGTATGGGTGTTTGTAAAGTTCTGCTATAGCATCCTCCGACGATTCAACGGCCCCCCCTTGCTTCTTCAATATATTTGGAAAAATCTTGGGGTAACGAACATTTTTCGAAATATCTTTTTTGCTCAACCCCATAGCTACTAATAAGATCGAAATGGATATTTTTTTCTTTTTGCTAATGCGAACCCAAATTTTTTCTTTCCTATCCATTTCTGGTTTGAATCTCCCTCCCCGATCCGAAATTACAGTGCTAGTATACGCGGAAACTCCTTTTTGATCGGATTCCCGGTTGTAGTAAATACCGGGACTTCTCAAAATTTGATTGACTAAAACTCTGGCAACCCCGTTGATAATGAATGTCCCTTTAGAATTCATCCAAGGAATAGATCCGGGCCGGACGTCTTCTTCTTGCACCACTCCATCTTCACTACGAGTCAATTAAACTGGTACATATGGATCGGATGAGTATGTGACACATTGATACGCGGCATCTCTCTCTTCGACTGAAGGTTGCGTCAATTGGTACCGTTCACCAACAGGTCAGAATTCAACTTCCTTATCTGTATCTTCAATTTTCGGAAAATTTTCAAGTTCCTCAAGCAATCTTTCGTGAACAAATCGATTAAACCCTTCAAATTGAATTTGTGCAAGTTCTGGTAGTACGGGCATATTTCTATTTCCTTCCAATAAAGTGATACATCGAGACCCATCCTCAATTAAAAACATATTGATTAGATTTCTGTACTTCCAATTTTCTATGTATAGGGCACCTCACTTAGTAGCCTTCCAATAATTTGAAATCAATTTATTCTCTGTTTTTTTTTATCCACAACCATTTGCGGATGAAGGTATGGCGACGAATAGACGAAAGAAGTGTGGAGAAAGCTACGAAGTTATTAAATCTTTTTCATAATCTAAGCTGTGAGCAAAAGACGTCTGTGCGATCCAGATTTTGTAAACCTACGTACCTCCTGATTAAGGAAGTCGTTTTGTATCGAAATTGGTCGAAATACTTACGTATCCAAAATTGAGGTAACGGTCGATGAAGAAAAAACTAAGAGATACAGAGATACATGGCAGTGAAGTAGGTTTGGCAATTATATCACACCAGTAATTTCGATTACCAGGAAAGCTTGAAAAAACATAAGGATGTTCTCCTTTCCGTTGATAGCAATTTCGTGTTATCAGCCACTTCAAGCTTAGTTCAAATCTACAAAAAGAAGCTACTCGCTAGAAAAGGGTTAGGTTTCGGAAACATTTTACACCCGTATAAAAATCATTACCGATCTAATGGTAGATAGATCTAGCTACTTCTTGCGACTATCGGTCGAAGCGGGGACACCCCCACCCCTCTCCCCCCTTCCCCCGAAGAAAGTAAAAAAGATCACTGACTCAGCGTTGACTCTGAGGCAATTGATACATAGACTCAAATCAAATTAATTACTGGGATTGTAGTTCAATTGGTTAGAGCACCGCCCTGTCAAGGCGGAAGTTGCGGGTTCGAGACCCGTCAATCCCGATAAACTCTAACGAGATGCGCCAGTTCAAAGTTCAATCTACAGCCTCGGACTTGGGTCGAGCTGGATTCGAACCAGCGTAGGCGTTGCCAGCGGATTTACAGTCCGTCCCCATTAACCACTCGAGCATCGACCCATAATTTGTGAACGCTTCGGTTTCGACTCACCGAGTTAGCGACTTCTGACAAGTCGAAGCTGAGCCCTATTATTGGGTAGGAATCGACAAGAAAATGAGAATACACTTCACCGATATGATCGATGATATTTTTAGGAGATGAATACCCCCAGGGGAATTCGAATCCCCGTCGCCTCCGTGAAAGGGAGGTGTCCTGGGCCTCTAGACGATGGGGGCCTGATTACCTTTCGGTAGAATAAGGGTATTCCCTACCAATTGTCAATCCAAGGGAAGTGGCAAGGAAGTAATGAGGGGACCAGTTTTTCTAACAATTTGGACCAGTTTTTCTAACAATCTAGATTGGGGTTAGACTAATCATTCCAATAAACTTTTTATATCTTTTAAATGTAGTAAATGAGTTACAGCGATTGATCAATTAATCCGAAGCGGAAGCGTCAAGAGTAGGCTGCTACTGCGCGAAAACGAAGAATAGGTATTCTCGAGATTTCATTTCGTGATATATCATGTAATCGATATTGAAGATTCGACTTTGATTTTTTTTTTATTTATCTGCGATTAACCAAAGATTCGGTCGACCCGACTAATTAAAACTAGATGGTTCATAATGAAGTCCGAGAGTTTTATCCAATGAAACCCACTCGATCTATTTTCCAATTGATGATTTGAACAACCAATACGGAAGTAAATATTCTTGCGTTCGTAGCCACCGCACTTTTTATTCCAATCCCAACAGCTTCTTCACCTATTCTTTACATCCAAACGGCCGCTCAGAATAACTAGTCATTGGTAACGACTACCTGTTTGTTAGCAAATCTTCATATGCAGGAGCGAATCGGAGGAGGAGAAGTAGGGGACACTGTTTGCTCGCTGCAAAACGGAGCGATGTGCAAACTGCTACTTTTATTCCGGACGAAGTTTTCATGCTACCCGGTTGTTGCTGGTAGCAACTTACTGTTAACTTAGCGCCCTTCCCTGATTAGCTCTCTTTACGCCAATTGGAATCTATGCCTCTTTATCTTGTTTCTATTCCTCCACCTACCACGTATCACGCATCATTCTCGAATAGAATTGCCCAAAATTGATAGATCAAAAAAATGATCTATCAATTTCTACTTCTACTAGATCACTCTCGCTTGTTACAAAGCTGGGTTCTACCCAACGATTAGTATCAGGTATTGGGCTAGAGCACTCGGATTTACTTCTGCGTATACCCCTCAAAAGGAGATGAATCAATTTAAGCAAACCAAGCAAAACGAAGTGAGGTATCCGAACCGGAGGTCTGATCTCAAGTGTATGTCAAGCGTATATTCATTTCCTGTTTCTCGTTCCGGGCGCAGTCGTAACGTCAGACAAAAAATTTGAAGTTTGAATTAGCGACGGGATGAACTAGCAACAACCGGGATAGGTTCTTTCCGATAGCAAGAGAAAAAAATCAGTTTACTGGATTACTAAATTCATCCAATTTGTTATTTCAATTTTTAATACTACGAATCGAAGAAATGAATTAAATAAGAAACGGCTGCATCGGGCTCTTTTACTCGGAAACGAGATATAAAATATGGGGTGGGGGAAACACGAATCGGTGGTCTCGCCACAACGACGCGTATCCCCCGAATCAGACTAGTAAAGACCTGGTTGGTTAACCGTTTGTCGCAATCCGCTTCTTCCCCGAACTACAAGTGAAAGAGAAAATGTAGAAATCACCGTCAGGGCAGCCCAAGCTATGGTAACTAAATCCGTAGTTGTAATTCCTATCTATTATCTATTCACTCTCTCGATTTTTACTAATTACTAATTACTTATAAGTCCAAATACGAGGCAAAGCTTGAAGAAGCTTGAGACGCGTTGTCGGTGAGGAGCAGACGCCTGCCTGCTTGATAGCATACCCCAATAGCGAGAGATACTGAGTATGTGGAAACCTATCTATATATATATATAGATAGGTTTCTTTTTTCAATGGTATTGGTTAATGTTTGCCTCTTCAAACATTTTGGTGACTTGGACTTTCGGGTTATCAATTAGTGATATACTCAATTGGGATTGTTTATGCGTGACGCATCGAGACACATGAAATGTGATAGGCTATAACAGGCTATAGAGCACCTCAACCTGTATCCGATTTCGGCGCGGCAAACGATCCCCGGTAAAACTACCTAAATTAATAAATCCAAGTAAACTAAATAAATCTAGTTATTTATCTTTATACACATAAAGATTTCCCTGTTAGGCGACACCCAGATTCGAACTGGGGAATTAAGGATTTGCAGTCCTCCGTCTTACCGCTTGACTATATCGCCCCTCGCCAGCTACCAGCGAGCAGCGCCAATGCAAGGGCAAAGGAAAAAGCACTGATCCGGTTCGGAATGTTCGGTAGCAAGTAGCGTATATGACGATTATATTATCGACGTATAGCGATTCTAGACGTCTAGCAATTCTATTAGTAATAAGTATACTATCCGGCAGAAGCATTAGCAAGTAGCTGGCTCCCCCCCCCCCCCGCCCCGCACAATTCACCTACGATACGCATTTGCTAGCGAAACGGCTACCTCGACAAAGACAAAATTGCCTCGTCTCAACATTTCATTCAATTCAAAAAAAAAAACGAAATTTTGTTTCTTCTTTCACCATTTGCTCCCCTTCCATTTCCTCCAAGATAACTAGAGGATTAAGGGAACTAAAAAATTCCATGGAAATGTTTATGCATATCTATAGATATGTGACGTAACCTCCTCATTTTCCACGGGATAGGCGGATAGCGGGAATCGAACCCGCGTCATCTCCTTGGCAAGGAGATATTTTACCATTCAACTATATCCGCATAATCTGCTATTTCATTTTAACACTGCAATAGTTTCCCAATATCTAAGAAACTCGCGTAAGTATTTAGTTTATACATGAGAAACTGAATTTATCGAGAGGACCTCGCATATTTCTTCCCTTCCCTCAGCTGTTGAAATGAACTTCTTGTCGTAGCCCCTCATCTACATCTACGCGCGTAAATCTCCCCCGTTTGACATCTCCACTCGTAACGGTGAATTACGAGAGGAGGAACCGAAGCAACAAATATTTAGGAAATGAAGGAGTTGGGTATACCTACCAAAGAAACTGATCCAATCCATAATGAAGCCCCTGAGAAGACAATATTTTTGTTGCTGGACCAGCCACCGGGGGATGCGAATGCGACGGGGACACCCACAACTGGCAGGAATGAGATGGCGATTAATCCGAATAAAGCCAATTGGAACGCGATAGTCATAATTCTGATTGTTTCCACATAGGAAGTAAGTTGTTCGTACCATCCAATCCTCATCCGACGGAACTCTCGCCTCGCCACGACTTACCCCGCTGACGGGGCGCGAATACCTCCCCTTCGCCACTAACTACCTCAAAGTTCATAAGGTACTGATTGAGTTATAATTGGTTTGAATTCCGACATTCGGGATGATTATCTGCGATAACTCCACGGTCATAATTATTTCCACTCCGTACCTTTCGCGATATGAAGAAATATCGTTGAAGAGGAAAGAGATATCCATCGAAATCTATATATAAATAGATATTGATGACCTTTTTACCTCCTACCAGAAGTGCCTGAAAAACCTACCAGAAGTGCCTAAAAAACGTGATTGATACCCCCGAATATCGGGTGATAAATCTGCCTCGTCGAGGAGAGATGGTCGAGCGGTTTAAGGCTCCAGTCTTGAAAACTGGCATGGCAATGAAACGCCATCGAGGGTTCGAATCCCTCTCTCTCCTACTATTTCTACCAAATAATACTGGACGGAAGGGGCGACAGTTATTACTAGTCTTACGAAATATTTCATTTTCTCCCATCAAACTGAAGAGAGCACTGAAGAGAGCTTGGTATTATCTATCACCAGGTAATAAGATGATATCTATCTATCTATTTGAATAGATAGATAGAGTTTACCTGGATGTAATGAGTCCCGCACTGACGCGAAAACATAGACTTAGTAGATATTGGTTTGCTGGCGAAGAAGAAACACAAGAAGTGAAGATTCTTTTTCTCACTTTTCCATCACCTCAACAATATGTCTTCGAGTTTCAATTGAGGGGTGTCATAGAAAGAACGGGTTCGGTATCGCGGTCAATTCCCTTTTCAAACCCGGCTGCGGCTGCGCGAGCCCTACCCGCGTGCCATAAATGACCCACGAAAAAGAAGAATCCCAGAACGAAGTGGGAAGTAGCTAACCAACTCCGGGGAGATACGTAGTTTACGGCGTTGATCTCGGTAGCTACTCCACCTACAGAGTTTAGAGAGCCCAGGGGGGCATGAGTCATATACTCCGCGGATCGTCGTTCCTGCCACGGTTGTATATCCCTCTTCAACTTACCGAGATCTAAACCGTTGGGACCCCTTAAAGGCTCTAACCAAGGAGCACGAAGGTCCCAGAATCGCATGGTTTCGCCTCCGAAAATAATTTCTCCCGTGGGGGAACGCATCAGGTATTTACCCAACCCAGTAGGTCCTTGAGCGGAACCTATATTGGCACCGAGACGTTGGTCCCTGACAAGAAAGGTAAAAGCTTGGGCCTGAGAAGCTTCTGGACCGGTGGGACCATAAAATTCGCTGGGGTATGCTGTGTTGTTAAACCAGACGAAGCAGCAGGCGGTGAAGCCAAAAATGGAAAGGGCTCCCAAACTGTAGGATGAGTAAGCTTCCCCGGACCATACGAAAGCGCGACGAGCCCAGGCAAATGGTTTCGTTAATATGTGCCAAAGTCCACCGAAAAGACAAATGGATCCCAGCCATACATGTCCCCCGATAATATCTTCCAGATTATCCACACTCGCAATCCATCCTTCGCCCCCAAAGGGAGATTTCAGTAGATAGCCAAAGATAACGTTAGGACTTAGGGTAAGACTCGTAATCTCTCTTACGTCTCCACCCCCGGGTGCCCATGTGTCATACAACCCTCCAAAATAGAGTGCCTTGAAGACTAAGAGAAAAGCTCCGAGACTTAGTAGTATTAGATGAATACCAAGAATTGTAGTCATCTTATTTTTATCTTTCCAAGTATAGCCGAAAAAGGGAAAGGATTCCTCCAAAGTTTCGGGTCCGATCAGGGCGTGGTATATACCCCCGAATCCCAAAACTGCGGAGGAAATCAAATGGAGTACTCCGGAAACGAAATAGGGAAAGGTATCGACTACCTCCCCGCCGGGACCCACCCCCCAACCCAGAGTAGCCAGGTGGGGAAGTAGGATTAGTCCCTGCTCATACATAGGTTTCTCCGATACGAAATGAGCCACTTCAAACAAATTCATAGCTCCGGCCCAAAAGACAATCAGGCCAGCATGAGCTACATGGGCACCAAGCAATTTACCAGACAGATTAATTAGTCGGGCGTTGCCAGCCCACCAAGCGAAACCTGTGGTTTCCTGATCGCGACCACCCAGCGAGAGGGTTCCATTAAAGAGCGTTTCCACGGGGTAAAACCTCCTCGGGGAATACAAGGTTTTCGTGGGGCTGATCCTGAGCTGCCATCCAGGCACGGATACCCTCGTTTAGTAAGATATTTTTTGTATAAAAAGTCTCGAACTCGGGATCTTCTGCTGCGCGAATTTCCTGGGAGACAAAGTCGTACGCACGTAAATTCAGGGCGAGACCAACTACTCCAATAGCACTCATCCATAAACCTGTCACTGGCACGAATAACATGAAGAAGTGTAACCAACGTTTGTTGGAGAAAGCAACACCGAATATTTGGGACCAGAAACGATTCGCGGTTACCATTGAATAAGTCTCCTCAGACTGAGTTGGGTTGAACGCGCGGAATGTGTTCGCGCCATCACCATCTTCAAATAGAGTATTTTCGACTGTAGCGCCGTGGATGGCGCATAAAAGGGCGGCACCGAGGACTCCCGCAACCCCCATCATATGAAATGGATTCAGAGTCCAATTATGAAAACCTTGAAAAAATAGAATGAATCGAAAGATGGCGGCTACGCCGAAACTGGGTGCGAAAAACCAACCGGATTGCCCCAAAGGGTAAATCAAGAATACGGATACAAAAACCGCAATTGGACCGGAGAAAGCTATTGCGTTGTAGGGGCGTAGTTGCACAGACCTTGCAAGTTCGAATTGGCGTAACATGAAACCTATTAGAGCAAAGGAGCCGTGAAGAGCGACGAAGGTCCATAAACCTCCTAGTTGGCACCAACGGGTGAAATCTCCTTGCGCTTCGGGGCCCCACAATAGAAGCAAGGAGTGGGCCAAACTGTTAGCGGGGGTGGAGACCGCGGCAGTCAGGAAGTTACATCCCTCCAAGTAAGAACTAGCTAATCCATGGGTGTACCATGAAGTGACAAAGGTTGTACCTGTGAACCAGCCGCCCAAAGCGAAGTAAGCGGTGGGAAAAAGTAATAGGCCAGACCAACCCACGAAGACAAAGCGATCTCTTCTGAGCCAGTCGTCCATACTATCAAATAAATCTTTCGGTTCCTTGGAAGATTTTCCAATGGCAATGGTCATATTCATTCCCTCACTCAGCTCCTCAAACGATTTCTGGGTTCCCCTATTTTTTTATCTTCGAGCCACGACGCGGTGTAGTTCCGTCCCTTCGCGGTAAGATAGGCCACTACAACACTGGTCCCTCCGAAAAGTCATTTGCCGAAGCAGCATACTCCCAGGAATTATTAAATGAGGGACTGGTAGATTTTTCAATCTCGGGAGTTTGGTATTTTTCGTGCCCTTAACCGTTTCTTCGCCTCGCTTCTAGTTTTCTACTCCCCCTCCCCCTTTTTTGTTGCCTATGCCGAGCCGATTCTTTTGTTCCATTTTCTTTTCCTTCTTTTTCCTCCAATTTTAAATTTCAGGCATCTCTTTTTTATTACTTACTTGATCCCGAGCTGATCTCGTTTGTTACGCAGTTTTTTGGGAAGTGGGTAGACCTTTCTTTTCTTCCGAGACTTTGCTAGCCACTCCGCCACACTGACGGTACCTCGGGAATCCGAGGTAGCAGGAGACAAATTCGTTTCCATGAATCTCTAGGGAGAGAAATACTAGGGCGGCGTGAAGAGCTACATCTATCTACATCTATCTATATCTATCTATATCTATCTATATATATGTAACATGTATATAGATAGATATAGATAGATATATCGAGATATAGATAGATATGTGTGGTATCCATCCCCTTTTTGAAATTATTTCGGTACTTATTTTACCAATCCGCAGTAAAAATTGAAAGCCTTTTCTTTCGGTCCCCAGTAACGAGAGTGGGTAGCGGCATGCCGCAGTTTAACCTCCAGCGGAGGATATGTCATAAACTTCAACATCCGACAAAGTGGTTCCTCCTCTGTTCCAAACCCCAGCGGCGAAATCGTATTCAGGCATTGGGGGGGGTGACAAATAAGAGTGCTAAAGACTCGAAGGATTTTTGCTAGTGACGGAAAATTATCTAAATAAGCAGTGAAAAGATTGTTATGTAATTTTCCTTTTTCTTTATTTAAATTGAAATATATATATAGATATAGTTATATCGATAGATATATATCTATATATATCGATATTGAGAATTCGCATTCAATTCCCAAGATAGGAGTAACAAAGAAGTTCCCGGCATTAAAAATTATATCCACCTGATTTTTTCATATTGCAAAGAGCGACACATTACTCAGTGTAACTATACCACCTAAGCCGGAAATCGCGATGGAAAACAAAACGATTTAACTAGAAAATTTAATTTCGAGGCAGTTGGTTATAATTTTGCACCAAATTATAATTACATTTCTGCAAAACTGTAACTTTCTCCATTAGAAATAGTAGGGAGTACTACTTCTCCCCCTGCATCGGGACCACGCGGACCCGGGCGTTTCCGTGAAACTGAGACAGCTTGATCCTTGGATTTCGGACGACTTCTCGGTTAGCCCTTTGTCGGATTTGAACCGACGACTTACGCCTTACCATGACGTTACTCTACCACTGAGTTAAAGGGGCCTCAGATCAGAAGTAAATTTGGGTTGAGTTCTGTTGGGCACATCATCAGTTTTCGTCCCGCCTTTTCTGTTTTCTTCTCATCGCAATATCGGAACTTGATGAAACGGAAGAGACTAGGTCTAACCCAAAGCACGAAATAGCTATGTTCCTAAATTATACTTGCATATCTAGATATAAACCTGTAAATCTGTTTATCTATCTATCTCTAGGTAGATAGGTTTATGCTCCATTGAACGAAGAGGCTCAGAGGAGGAGGTATAATAAATAGGAAGAGAAGAAGGAAGGAATAATTAGATAATTCTTATTCTGCCGTGTGGCATCAAGTATTCCTAATCTAATAATTGATAGAGAGGCTTGGACTTTCTCGATCTCCGATCTGAAGAAACCTATATCCGATGAATCGGTGAAACGTGGCAAATAAATTGATTAGTCTGAGCTCGCGGCGAAGACCAAGCATCGTACTACTGACGTAGGTAAACATCTGATGGTTTACTTTGCGGAGACAGGATTTGAACCTGTGACCTCAAGGTTATGAGCCTTGCGAGCTACCAAGCTGCTCTACCCCGCTTAGTTAATGCCTCCAATGTAATTATTATACATCTCTTGAATAATTACATTGAATATGATAAGAAAGAACTGTCTACTTCAGAGAATTAGACATCATTTGTGAGATAGGTAGAAGAAAACTTTTCCTACCAACTCGATTTCGATACTCCGGGCAGCACACAAGTATGTGCCATTTCACGAGGTACGTGTCTAGATAAGCCAAAGTCTCGGTAATTGGATCTGGGTCGTCCGGTTAGGGAACACCGGTTACGGAGACGAACAGGTGCACTATTACGCGGCAGAGATTGCAATCTTTTGGAAATAGTTAGCTTATCCTGAATTGGCAAACTACTTCTAATCCGTCTTTTCAAAGATTGGCGGGTAATCTCATATTTCTTCACCAACTTTTCCTTCTTCTTCTCCTTCTCAATGAGACTTTTCTTTGCCATAATTGATGAATCAGTAAGCAGGATTGGATTACTACTTTAGAACAAATTGAACTTGCAACCAGAAATTTATTTACCAATAACTGGAGAAGAAGTAACAAATTTCTATCTCTAATTATTGATAAATGGATAATCGGTCTCAAAATCGGCTCGGGTATGGGAGGTAGTGAGGGGGGGTAAGCTTGACGCGAAAATATACGATTTGGCAGTCAACCGAACCAAAATTAGCCAAATTTACCTGATGTAGATGCGATTAGAAAAGCTGCGTAGGTAAATATGTAACCTACGGAGAAGTGGGCTAGTCCCACCAGTCTTGCTTGAACGATAGAGAGAGCGACTGGCTTGTCTTTCCAGCGTATCACATTTGCTAAGGGTGTCCGTTCGTGGGCCCAAGCTAGGGTTTCAATGAGTTCTTGCCAGTAACCGCGCCAAGAAATTGGAAACATAAATCCGGTAGCCCACACGAGATGTCCAAATAGGAACATCCACGCCCATACAGATAAACTGTTCATACCGAAGGGGTTATAACCATTGATAAGTTGCGAGGAGTTCAGCCATAAATAATCCCTCAACCACCCCATTAAATACGTAGAAGATTCGTTGAATTGAGCAGCATTGCCTTGCCACAAGGTTATGTGTTTCCAGTGCCAGTAAAAAGTGACCCATCCAATGGTGTTCAGCATCCAGAAAACGGCTAAGTAAAAAGCATCCCAAGCTGAGATGTCGCAGGTACCGCCTCGGCCGGGACCATCGCAAGGAAAACTGTAACCGAATTCTTTTTTATCTGGCATCAACTTGGAACCGCGCGCGTCTAATGCGCCTTTCACCAAAATCAGTGTAGTTGTGTGTAGGCCCAAAGCGATGGCGTGGTGAACCAAGAAATCCCCGGGCCCAATCGTTAGGAATAGCGAGTTGCTGCTGTTGTTGACAGCGTCCAACCAGCCGGGTAACCACAAGCCCCGACCGGCATTACTTGCCGGACTACCTGCCGAGGATAGAAGCACATCGAAACCATACAAAGTTTTACCATGAGCAGACTGAATCCATTGAGCAAATACGGGTTCAATAAGAATCTGCTTTTCCGGAGTCCCGAAGGCTAGCATTACGTCGTTGTGTACATAAAGCCCTAGTGTGTGGAACCCTAGGAATAAACTAGCCCAACTTAAGTGAGCTATTATTGCTTCTTTGTGTTCCAACATTCTCGCTAAGACGTTATCTTTATTTTGTTCCGGATCATAATCTCTGATAAAGAATATAGCTCCGTGTGCAAAGGCTCCTGCCATGATAAACCCGGCGATGTATTGGTGATGGGTGTATAGCGCGGCTTGAGTTGTATAATCCTGTGCTATGAAAGCATAAGCGGGTAGAGCATACATGTGTTGTGCGACCAACGAAGTGACGACCCCTAAAGCAGCTAAAGCGAGCCCCAACTGAAAATGAAGGGAATTATTGACCGCATCATAAAGTCCTTTGTGTCCACGGCCCAACCTACCTCCCGGAGGGATATGAGCTTCCAGAATCTCTTTCATACTGTGCCCAATACCAGAGTTAGTCCTGTACGTGTGGCCGGCAATTATAAACACAACGGCAATGGCTAAGTGGTGATGAGCGATATCAGTTAGCCACAAACTTTGAGTCTGTGGGTGAAATCCGCCCAAAAAGGTCGGAATAGCTGTTCCCGCTCCTTGAGTGCTATCAAACAAATGGCTACTAGAGTCGGGATTTTGCGCATAAACACTCCACTGACCCGAGAAGAACGGCCCCAACCCCTGAGGATGCGGGGTGGCAGTCAATAAATTATCCCATCTAACATGTCCGCCTCTCGCTTCGGGAATAGCTACGTGGACTAAATGCCCCGCCCAAGCCAAAGAACTCACTCCGAAGAGTCCCGAAAGGTGGTGATTGAGCCGAGATTCAGCATTTTTGAACCAAGAAATGCTTGGTTTCCATTTAGGTTGCAGATGTAACCAGCCAGCTAGTAAAAACGAAGCAGAAATAGCTAGTAGAAAGGTAGCTCCAGTATAGAGATCTTGGTTATTGCGTAGACCAATGGTGTACCACCATTGATACACACCGGAATAGGCAATATTGACTGGACCCGCAGCCCCCCCTCGGGTGTAGGCTTCGACAGCTGGTTGACCAAAATGAGGATCCCAAATGGCATGAGCAATTGGTCTCACGTGTAATGGGTCCCGCACCCATGCTTCGAAATTGCCCTGCCAAGCCACATGGAACAAATTCCCAGAGGTCCAGAGAAAGATGATAGCTAATTGGCCAGAATGAGATGCAAATATTTTTTGGTAGAGACGTTCCTCGGTGGTATCGTCGTGACTCTCGAAGTCGTGGGCAGTGGCTATACCAAACCAGATACGACGGGTAGTTGGGTCTTGGGATAGACCCTGGCTGAACTGTGGAAATCTTGATGCCGTAATGTTTCTCAAATCCTCCTAGCCATTATCCCACTGCAATGATTCTCGCCAGGAAGAATGCCCACGTCGTGGCGATTCCACCCAGAAGGTAATGAGTTACTCCCACAGCACGTCCCTGTATAATACTCAGGGCTCTAGGCTGGGTAACGGGAGCAACTTTTAGTTTGTTATGAGCCCAAACAATGGATTCGATGAGTTCTTGCCGGTATCCGCGACCACTAAATAAAAACATTAGACTGAAAGCCCAAACGAAGTGAGCCCCCAGAAATAGAAGACCATACGCGGATAACGAAGAACCATATGATTGAATGACTTGAGAAGCCTGTGCCCACGAAAAATCTCGTAACCATCCATTAATCGTTGTTGAACTTTGTGCGAAGTTTCCCCCAGTGATGTGATTTACCACCCCCTGTTCGCTTATGCTGCCCCACACATCAGATTGCATCTTCCAGCTGAAGTGAGATATAACTACTGAAATCGAGTTGTACATCCAGAATAGTCCTAGGAAGACGTGATCCCAAGCAGATACTTGGCAGGTACCTCCTCTGCCGGGACCGTCGCAGGGAAAACGAAAACCAAGATTCGCCTTGTCGGGTATTAGTCGGGAACTGCGTGCAAATGAAACGCCTTTCAATGAAATTGATACAGTAACATGAATCGTGAATGCGTGGATGTGGTGTACCAGAAAATCTGCAGTACCTAACGGAATCGGGGCTATGGCAACTTTGCCGGCTACAGCAACTAAGTCGCTGCCACCCCAGGTTAAGCTAGTACCCGCCGCCGCATTAGGTGCAGTTGATCCGGGAGCCAAGGCGTGGGTATTTTGCACCCACTGAGCAAATATCGGTTGTAACTGAATGGCGGTATCCGAAAACATATCTTGGGGACGTCCCAAGGCACTCATAGTATCATTGTGGATGTATAGACCGAAGCTATGAAAACCTAGGAAAATGCAGACCCAGTTGAGATGTGAAATTATTGCGTCGCGGTGCCGAATAACACGGTCTAACAAATTGTTGTATTGAGTAGTTGGATCATAATCTCTTACCATAAAAATAGCTGCGTGTGCAGCTGCACCAACTACTAAAAACCCTCCTATCCACATATGATGTGTAAACAAGGAAAGTTGTGTGGCATAATCGGTGGCCAAGTAAGGATACGGGGGCATTGCATACATGTGGTGGGACACAATAATTGTCAAAGAACCTAGCATGGCAAGATTGATCGCTAATTGAGCATGCCACGAACTCGTTAGAATTTCGTAAAGACCTTTGTGGCCCTCACCCGTGAAGGGGCCTTTATGAGCTTCCAGAATTTCCTTTGTGCTATGTCCGATACCCCAGTTGGTTCTGTACATGTGACCAGCTACCAAAAAAAGGACAGCAATAGCTAAGTGGTGATGTGCGGCATCAGTCAGCCACAAACCCCCCGTCACTGGGTTCAACCCTCCACGGAAAGTCGAAGAATCTGAATATTCTGACCAGTCAAGAGTAAAAAACGGGATCAGTCCTTTCGCAAAACTCGGATACGCCTGAGCTAGAAGATCACGATTAAGAATGAGTTCGTGAGGAAGGGGTATTTCTTTGGGGTCAACTCCTGCATCTAATAGTTGGTTAATTGGTAGTGAAACATGTATCTGATGTCCCGCCCACGCTAGAGATCCCAACCCCAATAGACCCGCCAAATGGTGATTTAGCATTGATTCAACGTTCTGGAACCAAGCTAGTTTTGGGGCAGCTTTGTGGTAGTGAAACCAACCGGCGAAAAACATTAATCCGGCAAAAATTAAAGCACCCACAGCTGTGCAATAGAGCTGTAACTCACTAGTTATTCCGGAAGCTCGCCAAAGTTGGAAAAACCCCGACGTTATCTGGACACCCTGGAACCCTCCACCTACATCTCCATTAAGTATCTCTTGACCCACTATTGGCCAAACAACCTGGGCACTAGGTTTCACATGAGTGGGATCATTCAGCCACGCCTCATAATTGGAAAAACGGGCCCCGTGAAAGTACATGCCACTCAACCGAATGAAAATAATGGCTAGCTGACCAAAATGAGCACCAAATATTTTACGGGATATATCCTCCAAATCATTGGTATGGCTATCGAAGTCGTGGGCATCGGCGTGTAGGTTCCAAATCCATGTGGTGGTACTAGGACCCTTAGCCAAATTTCTCGAGAAATGTCCGGGTTGGGCCCATCTCTCAAAAGAGGTTTTCACGGGATCCTTCTCCACCATAATCTTGACTTCTGGTTCTGGCGAACGAATAGTCATCGGGACTCTCCTCTCTTCGGACAGGGGATAACAACAACCTACCAACGGAAGATACGAAACTTCCAAGAACTAGAGTTTTTACCAGCATGTAGTAATCTATTCCCTTTTCCCTTGAGTTTGAAACTCGAGCAACTGCTGTAAAGAAGTTATGCGGGGTAGGCGTTTGATGGTATTATTACACGACCCGATAGTGCCTAATGGACTTGATAGGATTGATCATCCGTTCGGTAGGGAGGGGGGGTGGCAAAGTCGATGTCGAGCAAGCAGGAACCTCTATCTATCAACTCCATTTGTTAACCTTCCTGTTTCATGTCGCTCCGCTCCCCCCCACGGATTAGTTAAACAAAGAAGAGCGTCCCGTAATTTTTAACCGATTCTGTGCTTCAATGTAATTACCGGGGGAAGGTGCTACTGCCTGTTTCCAATACTCAGCAGCTTGATCAAACCAAGCCTCCGAAATCTCTAAATTTCCTTGGTGAATGGCCTGTTCCCCTCGATCAGAATGGGTGATTATTTTCAAACCCCCTCCTTTAGAACCGAACTCGGGGGTTTCCCACCTCATACGGCTCAGACAACTCCGTTACTGGCTTTCTGTCCCAAAGAAGTAGGGATTACTTTCAAACTTCGGAGGAACTAAGAATAGTCAGGTTTCTGATTTCATCCGTCTCGAATAAAATTTTTTCCGTACTCCCAGTTAAAAGAACAAGAGGAAAGGAGTAATAACCTCTTTTGGCACTAACTACCCCATCTCGACTTGGATTTTTTTGGAAATCTTGGAAAAATTTTTCCTTTAGGATTTGATACTACACCGTGGTCCGCCACTTATTCTTTCCCAATCATCTCTACTACAGAGAAAAATTGTATAACTTTTTTGATGGACCAATCTCATCGTATCGACCCAGATTTTCAATGACGAATCTTTGCGGTGCTTTATTCTTCGATTCAGTCAGTTATCCATGAGACAGTTAGGCTACCTTCCTCCTCCAAACCTGGATTGCTTCGAAAGAGGCCGAATCCCGCAGCTCGAGGCAGCTCCCGTTCGGAAGTATGCTTGGGGGAAGCCCTTTTCATTGGTTGAGTATTTATAAACCGAAGAATCCTGAAGCGCAGGTAGTCGCACGTGGTGACAGATCGCAGCCATATTATTAAAAGCTTGTGGCGGAGAAGAATTCCGCTCCGGTGCTTGAAAGTAGTATTCCAAAGCTCTTGCATGTTTTCCATTGCTTGTGTGAGTGAGGCCTATATTATGAGGTATGTAACTTCGGTCATAGGAATCAACCTCCAAACGCATGGCTTTGTAGTAGCTTCATAAAGCTTCTGCATATTCTCCTTCGGATTGGGCCGACATCCGTTACGGTTGCTTATACGAATAAGCCCCGCTTCGAAACCGCACATGAGGTTCCCAACTCATACGGCTCCTCCCGCTCGATTCGCGGGTAAAAAATAGCATTCCAAGTGACCTAGTTATTTTTACTCCCAAACTGAAACCAGGGAAACCAAGCGGGGGTTAGTGTTTCATGAAGCTGGTATCTAACCATCCTTCTCGCAAAGAATTTTCTGAAGCGGTTGCGTCATTCCCTCGTGGCAACAGCAGTAACAACGAATCCCTTGTCAATTTATTCGTTCCCAACGTTTCGTTTTTTGAGGGGTTATTCACTTCAGCAATCTCCGATGATTTTAAGGGTATCCAAGCTGCAAACGGGATGGATGTTTGTTGCCCCAACCGCTACTGGCCGTTACCGCGACTTCGAAGTTACCGAGAGCAGGCGATATCTGTCGAAACTAAAAATTGACGGAGATTTTGTATTGCCGATTCCTTCACGTGGTGCCTGCCCCCTCCCTGTGCTTACTCATGAAATTACCACGTATTACACATCAATTTATGGATCTAACCTCCTGCTTGCTTGATACCGAAATCCGTGGGAAGTGGGAGCCGTAGCTTCCGAGGCTGCATCAATCGTGGATACGCGACCGAAGGGTTTGTTTGGCAATCGAAACACACCTCTGGGAAATGTGGGCTTATCGAAGCTATAATTTATTCAACTTCTATTGAGTAATGGTAAATTGCTTGCCTTATCGAATCGCGCCATCCCTGTGGTATGTAGAAGCTTCCCTCTCTCTCTTAGTGGTGGGTAAGATTTGCAACAAAATATCCGCTAGAATTGTGAAAGTTTTGTCGATAAAGTTGTCATTTCTCTGAGATCTAGGCGTAATCAATTTCGACTCCTTGTTTTTCTTTTGCGCTCCACCTATTATTAGTACATCAATTGAGGTTGCAAAAGGAAAGGTATGCTTAGCCGATAATATGAAAAGAAAAATTAGTAAAGTGTCAAGTCGCGTTGAATATTTTACCCCTGCCTGATTTGCATTTCGGAAAAGAAATTGTTCCCAACTACTACTCGCAAGTCACTTGCCATTTTACTACCTAAATCCCTAAAATATGTCGAATAACTTAATTGATGAACCCCAGGAAGGGTGGCCGAGCGGTTTAAGGCGTAGCACCGGAAATGCTAAGTAGATTTCTAGCTACCGAGGGTTCGAATCCCTCCCTTTCCTTTCTCTATTTTTACCTCTCCAAGGCTACCTTTCTTCCCTTCTTTATCGAAATCTAGCTAAATAGCCGATTCGGAAAAGACAGGCTGGAGTCCGGGTTTCGAATCAAGCTGTCCGAAAAAAAGCTAAAGGACCGTCTCAGTAGAAGCAGTAAGAGTTGGTAATACTTTGGCTGATTAGGAATTTCGTTGAAGTGACGTGGACCAGTGATTCGGATAATTCACCGCGTACCGAATTAAATTGCCCAAAACCGGAGTATTTATCTATAAGGCAGAAAATTCTAAGTTAATTTCTGCTCGGAAGAAGTAACAAGCCAGACCAAGAAACTTTCGTTATTTTCTTTTCCGAGTAATCTGCTTCTTGAATTTTATCATCCCAAGTGCTTTGCCTGGGTTTCCATTGTAGAGACCTCCAAATTACTCGATTAAATTTTTGACTCAGTAAATGATCATTAAGCTTTGCGGGAGTAATACTCAACAACTAACAATTCATTTATATTCAAATTGACGGATTCTCGATTGGCAACGCGATTCACCAACCCTGTAGGCCTGTTCCCTTCCGACAGAGAAGCGGTCAAGTGATCCGGTATTTTGTCCCCCCCGGGAGACTCACCCTTCAGCGCATTACAGGAAGTTGGTCGATTTCGAACAGTGATAATATCTTTCGGCTTGCAGCGGTAGCTTGGTATATCTACAATACGATTGTTCACTAAAATATGTCTGTGATTAACTAACTGTCTAGCGGCAGGAATCGTGGAAGCCATACCTAAGTTAAAAATAATATTATCCAGACGCATCTCAAGTAATTGCAGCGGTACTTGGCCCGTTGAACCCCTAGTTCCTCTAGCGATACGTACGTATTTCAGTAATTGTCGTTCTGTTAATCCGTAATTGAAACGTAGTCTTTGTTTGGCCTCCAAACGCACACAGAATTGAGAAATTTTTCTTGAAGCTGATTGATCGGTAGCAACTCGAAATTCTCCCAAGTTGGGTGTTTCACCCCCACCCGTAAGCCCCGGTAAATTCTTTAGGCGACGTATCATTTTCAAGCGAGGTCCTCGGTAGCGAGACGTGAAAACTCCTTTTCTGTAAACGTTTTATAGTTGGAGAATAAACTTATGGAATCAGCACGGAGATACCACCTACTACTGCTGGCGGGGGAAATAGAAGTCAGTCAGGGTTGATATCTGTGACAATCATAACATATGAATAGTGACTAATAAATATCCAACTTGTTATCAGCAGTTCAAGAAGAGGTGGGGGGAGGGGGGGGGGGGGGGGTAGACGAAAACTGCCAGCGATTCGTAATGCCAAATAAAGACGTTATAGCATATCCATTTACATAAAAATTTCATCAAAAAAAAAATCAAACTGATTGGCGAATATAATATATTGCTTCAAGTAGTGCATTCATATATACTTCTATAATAGAAACTCAACTTCTGGGAAGCAATTAACTCGTCGTCGACAAGTTGAATTACATGCATTTTTTTACTTGAAGTGCGAGATAATGAAACAAATTCGTCTCCTTTTAGTTAAAAGCCTACTAAACCAAAGAAATTGTGTAGACAAATTATGTCACGGTTCCGGACTATTTCAAATTAAGGGTGGACGAAATGGGGTCCGCCTGGGGTAGGCGGATTAGTAGGTGTAAGCACGCCGAAAGTTTTCAGACACATATCTGTGGTTATCTATCTCTTCTCGTCAGTTCGTTGGGGCCTAAAGGGTGGGGATATGGCGGAATGGTAGACGCAGCGGACTCAACCAGATTGAGCCTGGGTATGGAGACGTATCAAGTGGCAGTCCCCAGATTCAGGGGAACCTGGGACCATTTATCGGGCAATCCTGAGCCAAATCTTGTATTATTCAGATGAATTTCGGGCGATGAGGCGAGATAGGTGCAGAGACTCGACGGGGACCATTCCAACGAGCAGTCTGTTAGTTACTAGTTCTCGAAATAACTGAATATCTAACTTTTTTGCGTGGTTAACTGCATGGGATAAGATGTAGAAGTATAAGTATAAGACTGAAACCTGGTAAGGGAATAAAATTTTAATTCTTTTCTTATTCGGACGTGGACCCCTCGGTTTGGGCCCAGCATTCATTCACGAAATTCTGTTCGTACTTGGTAATGCAACACTAAGTAGACTCCTTCTACTATAGCCAGTCCGCATATTCTTCTCTTACCTGTTGCAGGATCCCATTCCATTCCGATGAAAATTATTCAACAAGCGAGCCGGTAGCAGAAAATGATACTTTCGTGAATGGAGGTAGAGTCCCATTCTACACACTTAATGAGATAAGGAATAGCGGCGCAAGTTGCAGTGGAACGAAAATCCGTTGGTTTCGACCGTGAGGGTTCGACTCCCTCTATCCCCAACGAGACACTTCAATTAACCCATTTCAGGTTGTTCGGATTCACACAATTTGTTCGGAAGCAAAATACGGAAACGGAAGCCACTTCAATTTTATTTTCTTCGGTCTCTCCGAAACACTTTGCAGGTGAGCCATTCAGGCTTTTAATATACGTGAATGGCTCAGTCGAGCCCCCTCCCCCTCCAGACTTTATTTACTGGAAACGATATTGTGTTAAACAGGTCGACGAAGGCGAGATCAACGGTTTGACTAGGCAAGAAGCTGGAGTTTAAAAATAAACTTCACTGATTTCTAGTTGAGTTTTATCCGTAAATGAATCGGCCGAGATAGCTCAGTCGGTAGAGCAGAGGACTGAAAATCCTCGTGTCACCAGTTCAAATCTGGTTCTTGGCATCCAAATGGTTTGTGAGATAAGCCAAACCAGTTCTGGTATTGCAGAAAATCAACCAGCCCTGAAGGAGCTAACCAAAAACCAGGAAGTATCTTGAAAACTGGGTGGGTTACTCGAGAGCTTGGTAACCGTAAACAGTTTTGGTAAGGATTAGATGGTAGGTAACGGTATCCCGACGGTCGGGGAGTAAGTTTTCAGACGAGACCAATTTCTTCTTTCACCCTCGTACGAATTAATAGGCATCCTGTAACTCGTAGAAATTGGGTACGACGTAATCTTTGCGTAGAGGCCACCCTACCCAACTTTCAGGCATCAGTATACGCCTAAGGTGCGGATGACCCTGATGGATTATTCCCAACATGTCATAGGATTCACGTTCCTGGAGATCTGAGCTTTTCCAAACCCAGTAAACCGAAGGTATTCTAGGGTCTTTTCTTGGAACAAATATTTTTGTACACACTTCCTCGGGTTGATCTGGCTGATCTCGCATCTGTGTCAGATGGTATACACTGACTAAAGACCCTCCCGGTGCCGAGTCGTAGGCGCATTGGGGGCGCAGGTAATTGAAGCCGTAAGCATATGGGGCGACAGCTACAGACAACCACTCCTCCGACTTGACTTGCAAAGTCTCGACACCCCTGTAATCATAACCCAAAGGTCGGTGGGAAAACTTATGTTTGGTTGACCAAGCGGATAATCGACCCCGCGTCTCGATATTGAACTTATCCCTATCGATAGTGTTCATATTGGTTGATACCTCTCCCTTTTTATCCAGGTATGAAATAAAATCTAGTTATTCGCCTACTTCTGATACTTACTTCTCAGGCCTATCTCCAAGCTTTTGGAAGTTTTCCGAGAAATTATTTGATAAGAGCTTTGTGTTACAATTAGTTAATTCTTGGTTGTATTCACCTATATGAATGCTAGGTACAAAGCGAAATCGGTGATTTAGGTTGGGGTATTTCGTTCGGGTGGGGCGGGAAGCCCGATCTATGAAACTTCCTCTAGCAATTTTCTTACGGAGTTTTGTTGCGGCATCAGTAATAGCTTCAGGTTTGGGTGGGCAACCCGGCAAATAGATATCAACGGGAATTGATTTGTCTACCCCGCGAACGGTGCTGTAGGAATCTGTGCTAAACATGCCCCCTGTAATGGTGCAAGCTCCCATAGCGATTACATACTTCGGATCAGGCATTTGCTCGTAGAGTCTTACGAGGGACGGGGCCATCTTCATGGTTACAGTGCCAGCGGTAACAACTAGGTCTGCCTGCCTAGGACTGGATCTGGGTACTAGACCGTATCGGTCAAAATCAAATCGTGAACCAATTAGGGAGGCAAATTCGGTGAAGCAGCAGCTGGTGCCGTATAGAAGTGGCCACAAACTGGAAAGTCTGGACCAGTTGGAGAAATCACTCATATTAGCTAAAAAAATTGAATTCGACACACCCCATTCGGGGAGGGGAGGCTCCGCCGAATTGAGGGGGATATCTACACCGCGGGGTTCGACTCTATCTCTGCCGCTTTCACCCGAATATTCGGAAGTTGACGCCATTCCGATGCTCCTTTTCGCCATGCGTGAACCAAACCAACTACTAATATAAAGATGAAAATGATCACTTCGATGAAAGCAAATAGTCCCAATTCCCTGAAAGAAACAGCCCAGGGATGGAGAAATACGGTTTCGACGTCGGAGACCGCGAAAACCAAAGCAAACATGTAATAACGTATCTGAAATCGAATCCAAGTATCTCCCTTCGGCTCAATGCCCGACTCGTAACTCGTTAACTTTTCTGGTCCCTCCCGAGTGGGAGCAATAAATCCGGGAATCGAAAAAGCTAAGTAGGGAATAGATATAGATACTAGCAGAAAAATCCAGAAGGAGTCATATTGGTGGAGCAGAAACATTTGCATACCCCTTTCGCCTCAATTTCTTAATTTAGTTGATAAACCTGGAGCTCAATGAAAAGGTGTCGACATCTGGGTTGGTAAATAACCACCGTCTTGCTATACTGCAATGGGTTTGGCACGTATAACCCCCTTGGGGAAGTGAATTAAATTTTTAGTTTGACTATACCGGTAGTTACCCCATCGATAATGAGAAGTGGAGAGGGGTGTTAGCTTTCTATTTCCGAGAATGGCAATGTCGGATTTCTAGCAGAAAAATTGGGTGATTCGTAACTTTCAACAAATTGCCTGCACATCTCTCCGATTCAGTTAGTGATTAACTGCATCAAAGAACTGACATATATATATATATCTCACTAGAAAGAGAAAAGCTTAATAATTTAGATGTGATAATATAGTCATTTAAATAGACAACTTGGATTGATTGGGTAGACATACGGTGTGCCAACGACCTCCCACTCCTTCTTCTTCGAGTTAGGACTATACGGATTCAAGCCGTAGACACTCCCGGTCATGCGGATCGGAATGTGGAGAAACGTTCTCGAACTGCGTGGCAAACCCAACATGCCGCTTCTACAGCATAGGGTTCTCCTACCAGCTGCTCCCCAATTTAGTCGGCAAAAACAGCCAATTGCTGATGCACCAACCCCTTATTCCCCCAAAAATTCTTTTCGAGGAACTACATGGGGAAAGAAGAAGTAAATCAGGCAATCCCGAAGTATCTTGAGAAGGTCACTAACGCCGCGTTGACACAGGTTTGCCTCTAGGGACACAGGTCCACCTCGCGATATCAAATATTCTCTGTCGCTTGGAAGCGGTGTGCAACACTTTCTCTACCCGAAAGTTCGTGAGACAAAGGAGAGATCTCACCTGGGGTACTCGCGCCGCCCTCACCACTTCCGGCGTCGGATAAGCCACTTACTCACCATATCAACTTCTGGGGGTTGACTTACTTTGTTTTGGTCAACCCATCTGTCATGCTACTGGTTTCTTCCGTATTCTCCGCTTCAAGTGAAACAAAAAACTATCATGCGGAGTTTCACACGAATCGTTGGGTTTCGACAAATCTCGCGAGGAAGAGACATCGGCGCACGTGTAAACGAAGCGCTCTACCGCTGAGCTATAGCCCTTGATCCATTTGATCATATATGAAATAACTTCATCGGTATCAATTAATTTCTGTCAAGTCAACGAATCGGTTTGAAAAAAGCGATATATATATATATATATGGGATCGAATATTTCTCAAGTGATGAAACATGCTGTTGTGTCTAGCTATTTCTTCGGGTATAATAGAGATATCTATATATGAGTCACGCACCTCGATAGGTAGAGGTATAAAAAGTGACGTGGGACAAATCGATGGCAGCCTACTTGACTCAGCGGTTAGAGTATCGCTTTCATACGGCGAGAGTCATTGGTTCGAATCCAATAGTAGGTAACACTTACTAGATACCGTGATGATTAAATTGGTATCTAATAAGTTTTACTGCATATGAGACACATCAGAGGTTTTTGCGCGTAGCACGATAGTATTATCATAGGACTACCGAATCACTTAGTGCTTCTGGGCTTAGAGGAGACGCGTCAAACCGCAGTTGAAGCTTCTAGTCTGGCCTTCGCTCTTTTAAAAGCTGAGTTGGCTTCTATTACTCTTTTCTTGCCTTCTGCCTTAGCTGAGTCAGCCTGAGCCATCTGAAAAGTTCTTCGAGCTTCGTCGGGATCGATTTCGGTAGCTCTTTCCGCTTCGTTAACTAATATTGTTACCCGATTGTTATCTACCATGGCGAAGCCGCCCATCAGCGCCATTGAAGACCACTGCCCATCGTGACGTATTTTCGAAACTCCCATATCCAAAGCTGTAAGAAGCGGCGCATGATTGGGTAGTATACCAACCTGACCACTATTGGTGGATGAAGCGATTTCCCAAACCTCGGAATTCCAAACTATTCGATTAGGGGCCATTACGCGAAGATTCAATACCATCTCTTTTACTGACCCTCCGCTTGTAAAGCCGCAGCTTTCGCAGTGGCTTCGTCGGTATTGCCAGCTAAGTAAAAAGCTTGTTCGGGGAGATTATCCAACTCTCCAGGAAGAATCATTTGAAATCCCTTAATGGTTTCTGATAAACTGACGTACTTACCCGGGGAGCCGGTGAAAACTTCTGCCACGAAGAAGGGTTGCGATGAGAAACGTTCTATTTTCCGAGCCCTAGCTACCGTCAGGCGATCTTCCTCGGATAACTCGTCTAGTCCGAGAATAGCTATAATATCTTGAAGTTCCTTGTAACGTTGCAAAGTTTGCTTAACTCCCTGTGCCGTGTCGTAATGCTCCTCACCCACAATCCAAGGCTGTGACATAGTCGAGGTCGAATCCAGCGGGTCTACGGCTGGATAAATACCTTTCGCCGCTAATCCCCTCGAAGGCACGGTAGTAGCGTCTAGGTGTGCAGATGTCGTGGCGGGAGCCGGGTCAGTCAAATCATCGGCAGGTACGTAAACAGCTTGAATGGAAGTTGTTGATCCCTCCTTGGTGGAAGTAATTCTCTCCTGCAATGATCCCATTTCTGTACCAAGGGTCGGTTGATAACCCACGGCGGGAGGCATCCTACCCAGTAACGCCGAGACCTCCGATCCCGCCTGGACAAAGCGGAAAATATTGTCAATAAATAGGAGTACATCTTGCTTGTTAACATCTCGAAAGTATTCCGCCGTTGTTGGAGCAGTTGAGCCAACTCTCATACGAGCTCCCGGTGGTTCATTCATCTGACCATAAACCAGAGCCACCTTTGATTCCGAAATGTTTTGTTCATTAATAACTTTTGACTCTTTCATTTCCATGTAAAGGTCATTACCTTCACGTGTACGTTCTCCTACCCCGCCAGATACGGATACACCTCCATGAGCTTTCGCAATATTATTGATTGATTCCATAATAAGAACCGTCTTTCCAACTCCAGCCCCACCAAATAACCCGATTTTCCCGCCTCTCCGATACGGAGCCAAGAGATCCACAACCTTTATACCCGTTTCGAAAATCGATAATTTGGTATCCAACTGGGTAAATGCCGGGGCGGACCTGTGAATCGGAAATGTCGTACTACCTTGTACGGGACCCAAATTATCTACGGGTTCGCCAAGGACATTGGATATTCGTCCCAGAGTAGTTTCACCAACGGGAACACTGAGGGGGGCTCCCGTATCAACAGCACCCATACCTCTCATCAAACCGTCTGTGGCACTCATAGCTACAGCTCTCACTTCATTATTACCTAATAATTGTTGGACCTCACAAGTAACATTAATCTCTTGACCTGCTGGATTTTGTCCCCTGACTATTAGTGAGTTGTAGATATTGGGCATTTTCCCCGGCGAGGAAGCCACATCCGACACTGGTCCAATGATCTGAGTGATATAGCCCACGTTTCTTTCCACCAATTCAGAAATTTCGAAAGAGAGAGAACTGGTTTTCGTAACTATACTATTTCGGTGTATTATCTTTATTTGATTACTGAATCGATAGAAATATATGGTATTTCATCGTTGAGTGGTCGATGGGAAGGAAGGAGTTAATCGCCCCCTTCCCACTCACTCCCCTTTATTTAAATTCGTTTCGCAGATGTAGCTATAGGTAAATGAAATAGGAGGGGGGGGGGTAAACCGAACCGCAGATGAAGCAAACTTATCCTTCGTTTTGTATACGATCGAGAGGCTGATGAAATCTGCGCTCTATTCATTGAATCTTCATTATTGGGGTACGCGTTCTCCTCTCTTTCAAACGAGATTGACCATTAAACGCGAGAGATTAGCAATTATTTAGTTCGTATTCTATCGACCAGTCTAACCACGAAGAGATTCCCGAGTCAATGTATTGAGATGAGGCAGAATGCTGCTTCTTAAGCAGTTTCTGTAAGAAAACGGATTGATTAGTTGCACCCCGTGTGAGACGCGGTATAAAATGATAATGTTCCATGCTTTAAATGGAGTTTTGACAGGTATAAGTATCATGCGCGGGTTGAACTATATCCACTTCGCGTTTCACATCGAAATACTCTACCTATGCCGAGCAGATCTCATCTTTGCAAGATTTACTAATTTAGTCATAGGGAGGAACAAACCCATGTCACCACAAACGGAGACTAAGGCAGGTGTTGGATTCAAAGCTGGTGTCAAAGATTACCGACTGACCTATTACACCCCCGAATACAAGACCAAAGATACCGATATCTTAGCAGCCTTCCGGATGACCCCACAGCCCGGAGTACCGGCTGAGGAAGCTGGAGCTGCGGTAGCTGCGGAATCCTCCACGGGTACGTGGACCACTGTATGGACAGATGGGTTGACCAGTCTTGACCGTTACAAGGGCCGATGCTACGACATCGAACCCGTCGCTGGAGAAGAAAACCAGTATATTGCGTATGTAGCTTATCCTTTGGATCTATTCGAAGAAGGTTCTGTCACCAATTTGTTCACCTCCATTGTAGGTAATGTTTTCGGATTTAAGGCTCTACGCGCCCTACGCTTGGAAGACCTCCGAATTCCCCCTGCTTATTCCAAAACTTTCATTGGACCGCCTCATGGCATTCAGGTCGAAAGGGATAAACTGAACAAATATGGACGTCCCTTATTGGGATGTACAATCAAGCCAAAATTAGGTCTGTCTGCTAAAAATTATGGTAGAGCCGTCTATGAATGCCTTCGTGGTGGACTTGATTTTACGAAAGATGATGAAAACGTAAATTCCCAGCCATTCATGCGTTGGAGAGATCGCTTCTTATTCGTAGCAGAAGCTCTTTTCAAATCCCAGGCTGAAACGGGCGAAATCAAGGGGCATTACCTAAATGCTACTGCAGGTACGTGTGAAGAAATGTTGAAGAGAGCTGTTTTTGCTAGGGAGTTGGGTGCACCAATAGTCATGCATGACTATCTGACCGGAGGGTTTACCGCAAATACAAGCTTAGCTTTTTACTGCCGAGACAATGGACTGCTTCTTCATATTCACCGTGCGATGCATGCCGTGATCGATAGACAACGAAATCACGGTATACATTTCCGCGTATTGGCCAAAGCATTACGCATGTCCGGTGGGGATCATATACACGCCGGAACTGTAGTAGGCAAACTAGAAGGGGAACGAGAAGTCACTTTGGGTTTCGTCGATTTACTTCGCGACGACTATATCGAGAAAGATCGTAGCCGTGGTATCTATTTCACGCAAGATTGGGTATCTATGCCGGGTGTACTCCCCGTAGCTTCGGGGGGTATCCACGTCTGGCACATGCCCGCTCTAACCGAAATCTTTGGGGACGACTCTGTCTTACAGTTCGGTGGAGGAACCTTGGGACATCCTTGGGGAAATGCACCCGGTGCGGTAGCCAACCGAGTCGCATTAGAAGCTTGCGTACAGGCCCGTAATGAGGGTCGCGATCTCGCTCGTGAAGGTAATGAAATTATTCGCGAAGCTTGTAAGTGGAGTCCGGAATTGGCTGCCGCATGCGAGATATGGAAAGCAATCAAATTTGAATTCGAAACAATTGATACGTTGTAAATAGATTTGGATCTCCGTAGCTATTTACTACTGGTATCCGTTCCGCAACAGTTGTCAGACATATTAGGAGTATCGGGAAGTAGTTAATTTTCCCCATACTCCCAATACGCGATACGTATTAAGGTTGGTTAATCAATGACGGAAACTGAGAAGCACATAGTCTCGAAATGTGAATCCGAGGGTTCGAATCCCTACCAACTCGTGTTGCAAAATTACGAGATACGAACGAGTAGTCTGAAGTTAAACTCAACACTTTATTAGAAACACCTCTACCATGCTGAGTTTCACAGCATATAGCTTCGCTTGTTTCGTTGGATAATAGAAATTGAATACCTACAATATGATTGATTTGATAGATAACTAGTCAATTGCCAATTATTTATTAATTGCCAATTATTTATTGGGTCAATAAACTTGGATTTGGTCCCGATTTGTTGATACCTACTTCAATTGGAGGAGAAGTTCGTCACATCATAGAAAATCTATTTAAAATTTATTTTTTCCACGGGCTAAGGGGAAACAACAGATGAGGAGATTTTTACGTCTGTAATAAATTGGTTTGAAGATAAGCGCAAATTTGGTGGATTGATTGGAGCTTTCCCCGAGGAAGCTACGAGAGGCTCTATCTCAACTGAAAAAGAAAGAGAGAAGCGGATAAGTGTTAACACGAATAGAGGATTACGGGCTCGATGCGATAACTGCGGAAATATGCTTCATGCAAAATTTTTGAAACAGAATAGAAGTGTTTGTGAAGAACGCGGTTATCATCTTTCAATGAATAGTATGGAAAGGATCGAACTTTTGATCGATCGCAACACATGGATTCCCATGGATGAAGACATGACTGCAAAAGATGTTTCAGATTTTTCCGACGAGGATTCCCACCAGAATCGGGTAGCTGTTTCTCAAGAAAAAACGGGTTTAACCGACGCCGTTCAAACAGGTATAGGATATCTAAATGGAACACTTATCGCACTTGGTGTTACGGACTTCCACTTCATGGGGGGCAGCATGGGTTCTGTCGTAGGTGAAAAGATTACTCGCTTAATCGAATATGCCACGGACAAATCTTCGCCGTTGGTCTTAATTTGTGCTTCCGGGGGAGCGCGTACGCAGGAAGGAACGTTGAGCTTGATGCAAATGGCTAAAATTTCGTCCGTCTTGCAAATCCATCAAGTTCAAAGAAAATTACTTCATATATCGATTCTTACCTATCCAACCACAGGGGGTGCCACTGCCAGTTTTGGCATGTTGGGGGATATAATTATTGCCGAATCCAAAGCGTATATAGCATTCGCCGGTAAAAGGGTAATTGAACAAACATCGCGTCAAAAGATACCTGATGGCTTTCAAGCAGCTGAGTCTTTATTTGATAATGGGCTACTCGATTCGATCGTTCCACGTAATCTCTCGAAGGGTGTTTTGGGCGAAATACCTGAGCTTTATTCATTAGCTCCTTGTAAAAGAAATTGAATTCGTTCCAAATTTTATTTCTCGTATTTATAAATCAGCCACATCTTACCTCTTCACCAATAAACGGGAAAACAATTGTTATTTCCGTTTCTTCTTTGTAATGAAAAATTTCTCGGATCTTTTGGTGTCGGCGTACTCGTTCCCTCCCCGATAAACCCCAAAAAATGAAAAATCCAAATTAGATTATTTTACTGGAAGCCTGTAAACCCCTTTTCTTTCTGGAACAAAGGGAATATCATTATATATTAGAAAGAAGAGTGAAACAGAGATATATCGTTGTATAAATAAATTTCTTCTTTTCTTTATTGTAGTTGAGGTAATTTTATCATGGCAGCATCTCATCTACCCTCTATTTTCGTACCCCTAGTCGGTTTGGTGTTTCCAGCAGTTGCAATGGCTATTTCATTTCTATATGTGGAGCGGGATGAAATCCTATAATTTTCTTCCCATTTTCTGGAGACGGAGCAAACCGCTCGGTGACTTCCTGATACCAATTGAATTCGAAGTCTAGTCTCAGCTAATACTTAATCAAGATGAATTCCCTCTTTCTTGGTGGTTATCCCCGTCCCAACAAGCTCGGGAAAGAATGCTACTCCAATCAATCTATGTCTCATTTTCATTTCATACAGAAATGAGATATAGATTGATTTTTTGTTCTTAGGGTGAGATACATGTAGATAACTACCCCATCCCATATGCTATGCTTGAACCCCATCTTTGCACTTCGTTATTAAACGCGAATAAGTTGCAAACAAGCGGAAGTAATGGACTGAATAAGGAAATGGGGGAAGCAAAATTGATGACAAAATGGCTAATCCATCTATTACACAATCTGTGAGGAAATAGTAATGAATTGCCGCTCCAAATGGATCCAAGTAGATTTCATAAAAGGCTCCCGTACATTTGCAAATTCATGTTGGGCCTGTATCCTTGTCTGCGGCGCAACAGGTTTTCTACCAGTGGGATTCTCTAGCTGCGTCGGGAAAGATCTGATCCCCGGACTTTCATCCGAACACATTGTTTTTATCCCACAGGGTGTTGTAATGTGTTTTTACGGGATTGCAGGCCTCTTTCTCGGGCTGTATCTGTGGTGTACTGCGTTTCGGAACGTGGGGGGCGGATACAACTTGTTTGATAAGCGAGAAGGGTTTTCTTCCATCTTTCGGTGGGGCTTTCCCGGAAAGAATCGTCGCATCCACATTCGACTTGTACTAAAAGATGTGGAAGCGGTTGGATTAGAAAGTAGGGGAGGCTTTTATCCACGTCGAATTCTCTACCTGAAAGTCAGGGGTCGGCGAAATATCCCACTAACTAGGATCGGTGAAGGTTTAGCCCTAGAAGATATGGAAGAAAAAGCTGCCGAACCCGCTCGTTTCCCACGCGTATCGATTGAAGGTTTTTAAAATTTATCGAATTTCAGAACCGGATGATTTGCAAAAAAATGCGAGGCTACTGGAGTGGAGGGAGCTACGGAAAGAGAAAGTTCGGGGGGGGGTCCGAAGCAAAGAAGGGATATCCTAATTACAAGAATTTATCTGATTAGTCTCGTACTTCGCTTATTTCCTCCTCCCGATTGATAGATAGTTACAGTTAATATATGCGATTACATCACTGGAAGCGAAGAATTATTCGACGGCTTTTTAGTACTCCACAACGTTCCCCGGATAGAGCTTATGAGGCTAGTAAGCAACTACAGCCCTTGATAAACGACTCCCCGCTTCTCGTGCGAATGGAATTATCCCCCCCAACACCGGAGGAGTTGCCGCGGGCCACGACAGCGCCCACAAACACGGCATCCAAGAAATCTAGATATCTAATATATTGCAGTCTCTTAGAGCACAGATTTAGCATATCTCTTTTGGGAATGCAAAAAGACCTGAAACTCATTTTCGGGACAAAGCTACTGGGATTGTTTCCAGTTGGGTGCCATTGCGCAAAAAAATTTTTGACAGAAAATTGTTTGAATACGTCTTCGCCGAACCTTCCAGATACTTCGCTTCTCCAAGATATATCTTTAAAATCTCGCCAAAGTTGTTACACGAATGGCGAAACAATCAGTAGACGAAGGAAAAAAGTTAGTTTCTCAGAAGATAAACTGGAGAATGATTTTCCTCCCGCAAAAGGATGTGTCTTTTACAAGTTGGATGGTGTGGGAGAAATAAGTAGGAAATTAGCTTGGATTGAAGCGACTTCAAATGAGTTTGATGCCAAGGGAGCACGTTGCTCCGTAAACTTTCTCCCATTTCAAACTACCAAAAAAGTGATTGAAAAATCATTTAGTTACGAATCAGCAAATTTTCCGTCGGCCTACGAGTCAATTAGTTTGGTGCCTCGGTCTGTAACCCGCACTTTATCCAGGTTCGGGGCAGAATTGACAAACCAATCAAGTGCATTGGTACATAATGATTTCGACTTAGCTAAAAACCAAGCATTAGTTTCCCTTCAATATGTTGGGTGTTTCCTGCTTCTCCCTCTCACGATTCCAATCAGTTTCAGAAATTGGTTTTTAGAGTCTTGGATTAGGGGCTGGTGGAACATTACCCAAACCCAGGTGTTTATCAACCCCCTTCAAGAGGAAAAGGCTCTGAAGCAGCTCCGAGAGGTAGAAGCATTGCTCTGGTTAGATGACGCGACTGAACATTTGGCAGATACGCAGTTGCAAAATTATGATGCAAATGCATATGACGAGACTACTCAATTGGCAATAATGTATAACGAACTGAATATTCAGCTACTGCTGCAGCTAGTAACCGATGTAATTAGTATTGCCATCCCAGCTTTATTGCTTATAACGGGTCGAAAGAGACTTGCAGTTTCAAATTCCCGGATTCAGGAGTCATTTTATAGTTTGAATGACACGACGAAAGCGTTTTCCATTCCCTCACTAACTGATTTATGTGTAGGATTCCACTCGCCCCATGGTTGGGAAATAGTCATAGGCTCCTTCTTCGAACATTTCGGCCTAATTCCCGATAAATATGTAATTTCTCGCCTCGTCTCAACCTTTCCAGTTATTTCAGATACAGTATCCAAATATTGGATTTTTCGTCACTTGAGTCGCACATCTCCCTCGATTGTAGCAACTTATCATACAATGAGTGGGTGACAACCACTTCTTCGAATTTGCATCTAGCAGGCTAGACTAGTCCACCCATTTGGGTTATTTGCACCCCCCCCCCTCTCGTTCGTCATCTGCTAATAATGATCGAAGGGTTATAGAAGAGGAAAGAATTGGAACAGGAAAAAATTATTTGCTACCAAGCGGACACATGACCCGTTTGTACAAAGACTTGAGACTAATCACCAATCTATGCGAAGAAGAATTACGAATAACTGGATGGAGAAGTGGTGGATTCTGTCACTTGCGGTATCGATCGGTTTCGGTGAATTAAACTGTCCATCTGTATCAAATGCATATCCGATTCTTGCACAACAGAATTATGAGAATCCCCGAGAAGCTACGGGGCGTATTGTGTGCGCCAATTGTCACCTAGCCAAGAAACCTGTGGATATTGAGGCCCCGCAATCCGTTCTTCCCGATACTGTATTTGAAGCAGTTGTTAAGATTCCCTATGATACGTAGATAAAATAAGTACTCGCAAACGGGAAAAAAGGCGGGTTGAATGTCGGCGCTGTCCTCATTCCACCAGAGGGGTTCGAGTTGGCTCCTTCTAATCGCATCCCAGTCGAAATGAAAGAGAAATTGGGAAAATTGTCGTTTCAGAGTTACCGTCCCGGGAGAGAAAATGTAATCGTCGTAGGACCAGTGCCGGGCAAATTATACAGCGAAATCATATTTCCGATTATCTCACCGGACCCTGGTACTAACAAAGAAGCTCATTTCCCGAAATATCCCATTTATGTTGGGGGGAATAGGGGGAGGGGACAAATCTACCCAGATGGGAGCAGAAGCAACAACACGGTCTATACCGCTTCAGTAGCGGGAAAAATAAAGAGGGTTGTTCGTAAAGAAGGAAAGGGTGGATACGAAATCACTATCGAAGAGTCATCCGAGAATCGTGAAACAACTGATACCGTCCCCCCCGGCCTCGAGCTCATCGTTTCGGAAGGTGAGTTCGTCAAGGCCGATCAGCCATTGACTAATAACCCCAATGTTGGTGGATTTGGTCAGGGAGAAGTTGAAGTCGTACTCCAAGACCCGTTGCGTATTCAGGGTCTCATAGCTTTTTTTGCATCGGTTGCCTTGGCACAGATTTTCCTCGTGCTTAAGAAGAAACAGTTTGAGAAAGTCCAGTTGGCAGAAATGAATTTCTGACTGCCTACTCCTTCCGTTTCTCGCCATCCCTCCCGTGGCTAAATAACCCAACCGATAACTGTGTGTAGAAAAAGAGATCTCCACCTGTCTTTTTTTTCTTCTTCAGTCAATGGTTTGATAGCCGCACCGAGAGTGTTGATTGCGTCGACTTCGGCTTCGTCGGCGGCGTCAACGGCGTCGTCGACGTCACCCACATGTATTCTCTGACGCAATCGGTTGACTTCTTCACCGATCAGTTCCCCAGTTCGACTCTATCAAGTCTGAACTGGGGCACAGAAGATGCAACGTCGGGTGGGGAGGTAGACCACAAATATGGATAGGACTAGTTGGTAAGATTGCTTTTAGAAAGAAGTAAAGAAAAAAAAACTTCATTTGTTAGTTTGTTAAAATAGAAGTTGTACCCGAAAATCTATTGATTGATCCGATTATATCAAACCAGCTTTCTCTCCCGGACTGGAATACCTCTCCCAAACCGGAATGTCGACCCTCCCATCTGTATAAATTATAGGATTGGAAAAAAAAACTGTAGGAAGAACTATTCGTTCTAGTTGTCACATTCAGCCTCGACCGATTCTTTAGATATAAAAGAATCGATCGACCCGTCTACTCAAGAGATGCGTCGTGGAGCTATGATACCAATGAAGCTGAGCATTACTACGTCCGGTCGACGAATCGACTACAATTCAACATATCACTAATCTGTCTCTATCTAACTAAATAGAGATATATTGAATTGAACCGCTTTTTCCTTCTCCTTCTTTAGGTAAAAAGGGAAGAAAAAACGGAGACTTCGCTTGCTTGTAGAATTCGGCAAAATTTTATTGATCAAGCGGCAATTATTATTGAGGAGACGACCCCAACCCCGAGTAAGCTCCGTAAGAGGATATGCCTAGCGAACCTATCACAAGTGTACCGGCTACAGTACCTACCAACCACAAGGGAATCCTTCCAGTGGTATTTGTCATCTGCGCCACCTCCTTACCCCGTACTTTCCTGGCTTTATCATCCGGCCTCGACTCGAGACATGAACAGTCACAAATAATTGGGATCTCGATCTCTTTCAGACAATTCTTTTTAGTTTCTAATTAAAGAAGTAATTAGAAAATGGAACGGCAAGTACGAAAATCAGTAATAATCCCCGATAAAGGCTTGTACGATTCGATTCTACACTCTGTTTATTTGGATTCGGTTGTGTCATAAATTCGGAGCTCACTAAAAACTATCTTTGAATGAATTGCATAGCTGATATGGACCCCAAGAAGAAAACTGTAGGGACAGCTAAGCCGTGAACGGCTAACCACCTAACAGTGAAAATCGGATAAGTTTTATCTAAAGCCATTGGTTTCTCCTAAAAGAATTTGGTGAATGCGTCGACCTGTTCCAGCGAATCGAAGCGGCCAGTTACCAAGGGAACTTCTTGTCGGCTCTCTGAAAAATATTCGTTTGGGCGGGGGCTTCCAAAAACATCGTAAGCTAAACCTGTACTGACAGATGGCCAGCCTGCAATAAACGGGGAGGGTATAGTAATGCTGTGGATGACCCAGTATCAAATACTAGTAATGATGTCAGCAAAGGGCCGTTCTCCTGTATTCCCAGACATGTTCAGCTCCGTATCTATCTATATCTATCTTGTAATACTAAGAAGGATTGTTTCCCGAAAAAGAAAGGGGATGAAAGATGCAGGATCCACCAGTAAACCTTTTCGAACGGGAACTGACCCCAATTAGAATGTCACTTTTATACCCAGGGTATATCCGAAATATACTGGTTCAGTATAGCTAGCTCGCCTTTGATGCGGCAAGGTTACTCGCTCCTCACAGGTGAGGTGTTCGATACTTACGAAATTTCTGATGGGTGGTTGCCTACACCCAGACCAAACCGACTAGAAAGCCTTGGCCGGCTTCAGACCCGTACGGCGGTTTGCGGGCGCGGGGATCTCCTCCACTGCTCCGTCTTCCAGCCTGCCTTCGTATCTCGGCGTGTCCGGGCAATTACTGATTTCAACCAGGCCTAGGCGTATTAGTAGGCCGAAGAGGTAGTCATTCCAAGGGGAATGGGGGCAGTTGCCGAAAAAGGGGGAGACTTCACTTAGCAATTACTAACCGATTAATTAACGATCGAGAGATACTATGTGGTTGCCTACCTCATAAATCGAACTAGTGAGACATAAATTAAATGAGTGAGACATAATTATACCAAATAAACTAAATTGATGGGTTCAGATCACCCCGATAAATGGGACTAATCAGTCCCGACTTAGCAAATTTGAGTAAACGACTTTGATTCAGTAAGTTCGGGTGATAAACTACTCAGAGAAATCGTATACTAACCCATCTGTCAGATATTTTGGTATTCAAATTTATGCTCACTCTATCAAGCCACTTCGCCTTTTTGACGTCTGTATTAACTTCGACCTTAGCTTCATTTGTTGGATTGAACAAGATTCAGATTCTGTGACTTATCATTATCATATAGAATCTAGATGGAGGGGGAGAAGGGCGGAAAAGGGGGCCCCGCCGGCACCTACTAATTCATTGCACTTACCAATTACTATTCGGTTGGCGCGAAAATCAACTTTGGTAAGTTCGGTAAGTATTTACATTAAATATCTATAAACTGGAATGGTTGAAGCATCACTATCGGGAATTGTGTCGGGTTCGATTCCGATAACCCTAGCTGGATTATTTGTAACTGCATACCCACAATATCGACGCGGCGATCAACTAGATATTCGATAGAATCTAAAAATTGTTGCATCTCAAACATCAAACGAGACGTTGATTTAGAAGAAAGGTTAAAAAAATATTCATCTAGAAATCCTTTTTTTACTTTCCATTACCTCATCATCTCTAGGATTTGTTTGAAAATATTTGTTTATCTAAGAAACATACATGAGGGGCTGCTTCGGCGACAACAATTTAGTTGCCTTCATTTTTCAATTACTTCGTATTCGACACGTAATTAGTTATATCAAGTAATCCTTGGGTAAGCGGTAGTAGGCACGCCCTGTAGGATTCGAACCTACGACATCGGGTTTTGGAGACCCGCGTTCTACCGGACTGAACTAAGGGCGTCCCCTTTTTACCTCCGGGGTCCTTTTTTTCTTCGAGTGAAAAGGCGGCGCAGCTTCCTTCCTCACTCTGCGGGGAGGAAGTTGGGGGTGATGTAGGAGTTAGACATTTTTTCCCCTCCGCAGTAAATTGGTGAGACTAGAAGTCCCAGCCTCGAAGCTTGGTGCATGGATCGAAAATAATAGGGATGACGGGATTTGAACCTGCGACATTTTGTACCCAAAACAAACACGCTACCGAGCTGCGTTACATCCCTACTAGTCTCGATTTGCAACTGGTATCGTCGATCCAATGCTACTTCATCTAATTTATTATAACCGGTAGCTGTAGGTACCGGCTACCAGTAAAAGTGAAATTTATTTTTCGATAGATAGTTGTCTCTTATCACTCCGTTCAATTACTACTCCTTCTTTTTCCCCACCTTTCATCGACATCGCGGGTGTTAGTACCACTGTTAGTACCACTAATATTGAGTACTCCGAAGTTATCAAATTTTCCTTCGGAGAAGTTGATTTGTAAGTTCCAAATAATCGGTTCTCCGGAAGTGGGAGGAGAGAAGTAGAAGAGGAATAGAGACTAAGAGGTATATAAATAGAACTTTAGAAACAAGGAGTATTTTTAATGCAACATGTGAAGATATACCTATCTACGGCCCCTGTCGTAGCTGCAATATGGTTTGGCTTGCTAGCTGGTTCCTTAATAGAAGTAAATCGCTTCTTCCCAGACGCTTTACTATTTCCGTTTCTCTGACCCAAAGAACTAACTACAGAGGGATCAGACGAAGCAAAAAAATCGGATAAATTTACGTCTTGCGAGACGAGTGGCGCGTAACTGAGTTATTGATGGGGGGTAGCTGAAACTTAAATCTTATTGTTAAAACTTTCCGAGTAGTCCGCTCAAACAAATTTGGATCTACTTGCGACCCTCCCCCCTCAAAAGAAAAAACCTTATCTTATTATGATGCAATTGATTCTATGACCAAAAGTAAAGATGCGAGGGTAACCACTGCTTTGGCATGTACAATTTGTACTTGCAAAGAGGCTGGCGACAGCGACAAATCCACGGGTATTTCTCGATACACCACACGTAAGAATCGCCGTAACACACCTACTCGGTTGGAATCGAAGAAATTTCGCGTCTGTTGCCACAAACATACTTATCACAAGGAACTAAAGAAGTAAAGGATATTTCTGATTAATTGGTAAGTAATCAATATTAATTTGTATTGGTAGTCACAAAAAAATATCACGAATAAATTTAAACGATCTCTCCGTAGACGTTCCCCGTCTATTCGCTCCGATGAAGCTATTGATTACAAAAATACGAGTTTACTTCGTCGATTCGTCGGTGAGCAGGGAAGAATCCTATCGAGACGGATGAATAGATTAACCTCCAAGCAGCAGCGTTTGGTAGCTATCTCTATAAAGAGAGCCCGTATTTTGGCTTTGCTACCCTTTTCAAACAACGAAAATTAGATAATTTTGGAAAATTGACTTCCGGGGGATTTTTCAATTCGATAACTAGGAATCTCCTGCGAAAGCAACGTGATTGAATGTTTTTAAGTCGAATCAAACTGATGTCTATAAGATAGTCTGTCCTTCCGTTTGTCTTTTCTTCCTTCTCCTCTCCCTGTGACAGATCCGCAAATTAACCCGTCCTCTATTTCTCTATTTCCGGCCTCTCCGTTTAATCCGGAGAGGCTTACCGCTGCATGTCAATCTCTCTCGTTATTAATTTCTCGTACGGGCCTAGGGGAACGGTAAGCATCTGGAGTAGCTACTTGCGCGAGTGTCTTGCGATTCAGAAAAACTTGATTCCCAAACAAATTGTGAATCATCGAACTGTACGTAACTCCATTTTTTCGCGCCGCTGCATTAATCCGAGCGATCCACAGACGGCGAAATTTTCTCTTTCGGTTGTTTCTATCTACATAAGCGCAAGCTAATGCCCTTCTTTCCTGCTGGTTCGCTGTTCTAAATAATCTCGAATGAGCCCCCCGAAACCCGGATGCGAAATCGAGAATGTTTTTGCGATATCTACGAGCTATGGATCCCCGTTTTACTCTGGTCATTATAAGTGTAGCCTCGCGGAAAATTATATTTTCGTCCGAAAAATCCATTTATTCCTGGGCTCCGCTACTCCCTCAAATAGTTTCGTTTCAATATCTCTTATTTAGAGATATCGATTTAGAACTATCAATTTGGAGAAATAGGTAAGCTGTGTCATACTGAAACGTATCCCATCTGGAGAGATGAAAATCCCAAAGATAGATTTAGATTTTAGTTGCACTATGTGCGGTGACATACCGCGCCTTTCAATTCTTGGAAGGTCGCAGGTAGTTGCTTCATAACTATCGGTAATTTTGTCGGCTGTGACAAATTCCCGTCTTTTTATCTGATGTGATAAATAGAGATTCCGGCAGCTTTGGCTACTCCGACTTTCCCCCCCGCAAATACTCCGGTACAGGTTGGATACCCGATCAGCATCTGCCTACCTGTCGGTAAGCAGTACGTTGTACCGGAGATACTGCGGATTCCGATGTTTCCGTGGTCAATTTCTTATGGCAGCCGGGTCCCCCCTATATACCGGAGCCTAGGCTTTTCCGAAGATAAGGAAAACGAAATTGCTGTTGGCGGGTCGCATGATCCCCAATATTTAACTCATCCCATCAAGCTGGGCTTTCTCACTTCCATTTCTTATTTGTCTCGGAAGAAATCATATGTATAGTAACGGTATTTTACGCTGGAGATTGGCGGAACAGCTGACCCGTATTTATTGCCATTGCAATGGGATTGGCGGAGGAGGTATAGAAGTTGATATCACCCGCTTGGCTTCGCTTAATAACTCAACTTTATTATCACCGATTGACTTTTGTCGTCCCAAATCAAAATGATCGGATTTGCACCGACTTAAACCACGAATTTCCACTTCTTATCGAAACAGATGGATTATGGATTTATCCCTATTTCATTCGGGGGATTATCTCACAACATCAACCCCTTAATGTCTTAGGTTTCCGATCCGAACAGGTCACACATACACCCTAGTACACACACCTCTCCGTTGGGGGCATCCCCGAAGAGCGGGGGATTTCGTCCCACTCTTCAACCGTTGCCTCGCTTTTCTAATAAGTTGCTGATTTGTTGGCACGTTCAAAGACGCAGATATTTTATTCGGTTCGAAATATTATCAACCATTTGTGGAAACTTTCTAGATCTCGGTATCCAACAATCAATCTTTACAGGATTCTCTTGTTTGAAGCACTAAAAGAAACTTCGAAGATTTGCTTTTTTTTCCCAATGGATGGATTAGTAACTGGCTGAGCTAATAAACGTGAAACTGCGAAAAAAAAAATTGAGTAAGAGGAATTCACTTCTTTTTTGTAAGTGTCAGTTACTTCCTACCCATCGAATCTTTAGGCTGACGCGTTTTCCAACGCCACGGGGTCCGCAACGCCGTAATCCTGGGCTTCTTCTGCTGGCGGAAAAACGTCTCTTTCCATGTCTTCAGAAATTATCCATAAAGGTTTACCAGTTCTTTGGGCATAGACTTTGGTTATGCAATCGCGGAGTTTTGATGCTTCTTCTGCTTCCATAACGCATTCCCCAGCTTGTCCGTCGTAATACGAACTAGCGGGTTGATGAATCATTACCCTAATTACATGATTCTGATTAAGTCCAACCGTACAAGCAAATTCTTTTGCATACGGCTACACTTCTGGTGGGGCAACAAAGTCTGTTCGAATCGGTAGTTAAACATTAACTCCTTGTCTTAAAAGACAGATTTACTTCGTTGTAAAGCCCCTTCCTCTTGCAATACCACGGGAAGAGTATTACGAGATCATACCATCCTTTCTTTCAAACGTATTATGATGATTCCGTCGCTGTAGCGCGCCAGCAATCCCAGAGTTTGCTATATATACCCTCGATGGACAACGAAATTGACATCGCTCAACTCTTTAAAAACTTGATGTTTTATCTCTATAAAAAAACCCGAAATTTAATAAATTATGTAGATTCGATATTTCATGCAATTTATGACGCTGGGATATATTGATTTCGATCCGGAATGAATCTACTACAAGTCAAAAAATTTATTTTGATTCACTTTACCTCCTCAGCGTTTCATTATTTCATAGTTGGATGTTTGTGGGGGGAATCGCCAAGTAATAATTGCCATGCTACTGTTACCCCAACTAGGCGAAGGCAAAGTTCTAACCCGCACAAATCATTGGCGCCAAGCGTGAGGTAGTGCTATACGTCTGGTAATTTCTCCCCCAGCCAAAATGGAAGATCCCATCGAAGCAGCTAGTCCCATGCAAATAGTATGTACATCTGGCACGACAAATTGCATCGCGTCGTAAGCAGATATTCCGGCTAATACCGCCCCACCTGGTGGATTTACATACAAGTACATATCTTTGGCTTGATCTTCCCCATTTAGATACATCATGATACCGATAAGTTGATTGGCGATTTCGTCATCGACCTGTTGACCCAGAAAAGGAAGTCTCTCTCGATAAAGCCGGTTGATTGGGATAGGTTTCCGCGACTCCCACTCCGCCCCCCCCCCCCCCCAGAACCGTATAGGTATCGTTAGATACATACGGCTCCGCTAGCTTCTATACGAAATGAGTGTAAGAAAAAACTATTGCTTCTTCTTTCTCCCACGTCTTCGATCCCACCGTATTGGAGCTTCCGGTTCAAGTTTGTCTGGCCCAGCTTTCCCACATTCTGAACCACTTCGTGACTGGTGGTCGGTGAATTCACTCCAGCGTGTCAACTTCTCCCCCTTGCACCAGCGCATTTCTGTTCGTGATTGAGTCCTTTTGATGCAAAGAGTCTTTAGGTTCATCTTCTACCCCGGAGGTTGTGGGGTTCCGACCGCCATTTGCACATACGGAACAAATAGTTTCACTTCCCCTATATCTACTTCCACATCTTATGCAACATATTCACAGAAAAATCTATTTAAATTTTTTTCTGTTCTGGTTTTCATTTCATAGTCATTCTGGCTACGATTGATTTTTGGGATTGAGTAACCGGAGCCTAGGCAATCTGTTTATTCCAACTAACCGTGGATTCTAACGACTACCAAACCTATTGACAGATTTTTCTCACACATTTGACCACTGATAGATTAGTCAATTCCAAGCGAGATAGAGACAAATCAATCGGATAAGAGATGATGGAAACGGGTTCCGTCCGGCTCGACGCACCTGACAAGTCGCACTATACGTCAACCCGAGCCGCATCCTCTTCCCCAGGGAGACGAAAGGGTACCTTTGGAACACCAATTGGCATATAGAAACTACCGAAGGAGGTTGTAGCTACCTCCAAATTGGGGACGTAGAAGCCGAAAAGGAGCTTATGTCACATTATAACACGCCTGACGAAGGCGACGTAGGTGAAAGAAGTCGTACCTTTTTGCAGATATTAACAGACTCTGATGGGACCAATCTCTACGTTGTTATGTAAAGCGCGTAAATGCTAAAATATCCATGCCTTCATCTGTTCCTGAAAGAAAAGTTACTGGCTTATCCCACATCACTACGTGTTTCGTACAAACAAGTAGGTGAAACAAGAGAAGAGAACTGCTTCTAGTCACGAACCAAATTATTGATTTGTATATTTCACACAACAAATTTTATCTCGTCTATTTATAACTTAATAACGCAAGCCTGTATTGCAAGAAAGTTACGTAGTGGTCACTCATCTCCAATATCCAAGAAAGGGGTTTCTCACGGGTTTGCCTCGGTATCGCGTCCATACCGTCGTATTAAACGATCCCGGTCGTCTGATTTCCGTGCATCTGATGCATACTGCTTTGGTCGCTGGCCGGGCGGGTTCAATGGCTTCATATGAACTAGCTGTTTCTGACCCATCGGATCCCGTTCTTGATCCCATGTGGAGGCAGGGTATGTTCGTCATTCCATTTATGACTCGCATTGGAATAACGAAGTCGTGGGGAGGCTGGAGCATCACCGGGGATACCGCAACTGATGCGGGTATCTGGAGTTACGAAGGAGTAGCCGCGGCCCATATCATACTATCCGGTTTGTTGTTTTTAGCCGCTATCCGGCACTGGGTGTATTGGGACCCGGATCTGTTTCGCGACGATCGCACGGGAAAACCATCCCTGGATCTACCAAAAATATTTGGAATCCACCTATTTCTTTCAGGAGTACTTCGTTTCGCGTCTGGAGCATTTCACGTAACAGGTTTGTTTGGCCCCGGTATTTGGATATCAGATCCTTACGGATTAACCGGAAAAGTGGAACCCACAGATCCGGCTTGGGGGGCCGAGGGTTTCGACCCATTTGTACCGGGCGGAATAGCCTCGCACCACATAGCAGCGGGAGTTTTAGGTATACTAGCGGGTTTGTTTCACCTCAGTGTTCGTCCTCCCCAACGGTTATACAAAGCTCTACGTATGGGAAATGTCGAAACCGTGTCGTCTAGCAGTATTGCTGCCGTATTTCTTGCCGCTTTTGTGGTTTCCGGAACCATGTGGTACGGCTCTGCCGCCACTCCGGTCGAATTGTTCGGCCCCACCCGTTACCAGTGGGATCAGGGGTACTTCGAACAAGAAATCGAGAAACGAATACGATCAGGTGAAGCCGAAAATCTAAGTCTATCCCAGGCTTGGTCGAAGATACCGGAAAAATTAGCTTTTCACGACTACATTGGTAATAACCCCGCCAAGGGGGGATTGTTTAGAGCAGGTGCAATGGACAACGGAGATGGTATAGCTGTCGGTTGGCTAGGCCATGCCGTCTTCAGAGATAGGGAAGGCCACGAACTTTTTGTACGCCGTATGCCAACTTCTTTCGAAACATTTCCCGTAGTCTTGGTAGATGGCGAGGGCGTTGTGAGAGCTGATGTACCGTTTAGACGAGCAGAATCGAAATATAGCGTTGAGCAAGTCGGTGTAACCGTAGAATTCTTCGGTGGTGAACTAGATGGTGCTAGTTTCAGTGATCCAGCCACGGTGAAGAAATATGCCAGGCGCGCCCAATTAGGTGAGATCTTCGAATTTGATCGCGCCACTCTAAAATCGGATGGTGTTTTTAGAAGTAGCCCACGGGGTTGGTTCACTTTCGGCCACGCCACGTTTGCCCTCATTTTCTTCCTCGGCCACATTTGGCACGGTGCTAGAACCTTGTTCAGAGACGTTTCTGCCGGTATCGACCCCGACTTGGATGCCCAAGTTGAATTCGGGGCATTTCAAAAGTTGGGGGATCCAAGTACTAAAAGACAAGCTGTTCGAAAGATTTTTTCTTATTTATCCTATTAAACCAATATCTCTCTCAGGTTAGTTACAAAAACTGACTGAGTTGTAAAGTAATAAATAATTGTTTCGTCAAAACTTAATAAATTAATTGAATTGAATAGTTTTGGATACACCGAAGCCAAGAAAGAAAAAAGAAAATTTGAGGGAACTATAAGTTTCCTCCATCTCAATTAGTATGAAAGATATCTCTAAAATACCACTATTACGGCCGAATCCATGGAAGCACTGGTTTACACATTTCTGTTGGTAGCAACTTCGGGTATAATATCTTTCGCCATTTTCTTCCGGGAGCCCCCCAAAGTACCTAGCAAGGGTAAATAAAAAGCTTTCTTCGATTTCAATTTTTTCTTTCTCTTCCTAATTTTACCTTTCCCAATTTCACCAAAGAAACAGATTTCGTTGCATCAGCAAAATCGCGAATATTGGGGAAATTCAGTTGATTAGAGACCTTCCTTTTTAATTTTGCGAAGGAAGGTCTACCAGTCCGACTAATCTTCATGTTCCTCAAAAGGATCTCTGAGCTCTTTGGCGGGTTGACCGGAAGCGGTATACAAAGCGTAACCGGTGAGGCTAACGAGTGAACGGGATATAGAGATAGCGACCGAAGTTGCGGTTTCCATTGCCATGTAACCCAAAAAAAATATTAGTTTCTACTTTACTTGCTATGATAGTACACAAAGTCAGCAAATTTCAATCAATTGAGCAGGCTCTACGGCTACAAAAGTTGTTGGCGATACCCCCAAAGGTAAACCCAGAATCAGTTTCTTGGGAATGGTTTTGAAGCCGCTTAACTCAGAATACGGAAAGGTTGCCCCCGGCTGGGGAACTACTCCCTTGATGGGATTTTTCATGGCTTTATTCGCAGTATCCCTAGTAACTATTTCAGAAATTTATAACTCATCCGTTTTGTTGGAGGGTATTCCAATTAGTTGGTAGAACAGCCCTGAACCCCGCCGATGCAATAGCAACAGCTGGGGGTTCGCAAGTGAATACTTCACCAGAAATTAGAAAGGGAGTTAAATCGCGCAAACTTTTCTTCAAATGTTTTTACGAGGCAGTGACAATAATATGGGTGTGTGATTCGTCGCAACTAATCTGGTTCAACAAATAACCAATCTTTTACCTAAACAGATTTTATTGCATTAGACTATTGATATCTTGCCGGGTAGCAGTCGAGTTATTAGTACCCGAAACGCAAGAAGTTAATATTTAGTTACAAAGCTCAAACTATGATTAATTCGCATCAATTTACCACTTAAATTTCGTGACGAAGTTGTTATCTGATCCTGCCGACTCGGCACTGTATCGAAAAATTACCATACCGATGAAGTACGTTTCTATTGCGGTTGTTTACCAAAGTTTGTAAGTAGAGAGAGAGAAGAGCCATGCGGGGTTCGGGGTGATGGGGGAGTTGTCGCCCGTTAGGTCCCCCTACCTAGCAAAAAAATTTCTCGAAGTATGGTAGAAATCTAAGGTTTCGTGGATGCTAGAAAGAAGTCAGATCAGAACGAGGTAACCTCTATTCATTTATCGCCCCCCCCCAAGAAGAAAGAAGGGGGGGGGGTAGATACGTCGATAAGATTAAGAGATTTCCCAAGACGCTAGTACTACCTGTTTCCGATCCAGAAGTAAAAGCTAACATGAGATCGAGGTGAAATGTATTTCCGACTTTTCCGAGGCTGGGTCGCTTCTTCCTCCATTAACGAGTAAAAGATGTCGAGGGTCTGCCGTGGTTTTCTACCCCCCACTCGAGTAGCTACTAATGGAATGGGCGATGTTCAAACATCTTTGCCTAAGCTGTGTGAGAGAAAAGTCTCACGTACAGTTTACGAAGAGGGAGTTAGAAAAAAAAGGCTTACCTATCTCACTAAGGTATATGATTGGTTCGAGGAGCGCCTAGAAATTCAGGCAATTGCTGACGATATTACTAGCAAATACGTCCCTCCACATGTGAACATATTTCATTGCTTGGGAGGAATTACGCTGACTCGCTTCTTGGTTCAAGTAGCCACCGGTTTTGCTATGACCTTTTATCATCGCCCGACTGTTACAGAAGCTTTCTCTTCAGTTCAATATACAATGACTGAAGTTAATTTTGGTTGGTTGATTCGGTCTGTTCATCGGTGGTCAGCAAGTATGATGGTTTTAATGATGACTTTGCATGTATTTCGTGTTTACCTCACAGGGGGATTCAAGAAGCCTCGCGAATTGACTTGGGTTACTGGGGTTATTCTAGCTGTATCAACTGTCTCTTTCGGTGTAACTGGATATTCCCTACCCTGGGATCAAATCGGTTACTGGGCTGTTAAAATCGTAACCGGCGTACCCGAAGCTATTCCCCTGGTAGGATCTTCATTAGTAGAGTCATTACGAGGAAGTGCTAGTGTCGGCCAATCAACATTAACTCGTTTCTACAGTTTACACACTTCCGTCTCGCCGCTTCTTACTGCTGCTTTTATGCCGATGCATTTCCCAATGATCCGTAAACAAGGCATTCCGGGTCCTTCACGACTTATCCATAAATCGGGGGTGATAAATCTCCGTCGCCATATGAGTAAATGATCTCAAATCTCAGTTCTTTAGGAGGTTGCTGTTCTGTTGCCGCCGATACTTATCACTAAATCGAATGATAAGTTACTTAGCGGATTTAGTTAGTGTCTCGGACTACTGGGACGAAACAATTGAAGCACCAGAGGAGAAGAAATTGGATTATGGGAGTGTGTGACTTGTATCGAGACGTGTAGGCTATGCAGACGTCGAGTTGGATACTGCTGCAACCAAAGGTGTGTCTCCCTTCCGACCTTTCTTTGGCACTAAGATTCGAAACCTGGATATAAAGACATATCTTTCGAACTAAGAAAGTTGTTTGGAGAATTTTTCCCATGATCGAACCAAAAATTATGAAAGGCCTCGTAAAACCCTATATATCCAATTGGGATTGTGTGAAGATTTTAAACATACGGTTTTTAAGACGATGCATACATCTCTTCCGCATCAGATGCTAATTGTTTGCAGGAGTAGCCGCTGGGGTAAGAAAACGATCCAAAGAGATATATAGCCGAAGTTGTAACAAGTTAAGATCCCATACGGGTCGTAGTTCGCAAGTATCTTGTATAAACTCGCAGCGACGCGATACGTGTGTATGGGATACGAGATAATCCGCGAAGCTTTATTCCGTCATTGAGCTGATTCGGATGAGAAGCCATGTCGCGGAGTAACTTCTTCCCGTGCTCGTCCTTTCCTTATTCACCAACCTAACCGTTGCGGGATGAGATGACTCTCTATTTGCTCGAGCCGTATGAGGAGAAATTCTCACGTTCGATTCTCATGGGGGAGTGAGAAGTCCACCCCAATAACAAAAAAACCTGACCTGAACGATCCTGTTTCGAGGGCAAAATTAGCTAAAGGTATGGGACATAATTACTACGGGGAACCCGCTTGGCCCAACGATCTCTCATATATATCTCCCGTAGTAATCTTAGGAACCTTCGCGTGTACCGTGGGTTTGGCTGTTTTAGAACCATCAATGATTGGTGAACCAGCAAATCCGTTTGCAACTCCTTTGGAGATATTACCCGAGTGGTATTTCTTTCCCGTATTCCAAATACTTCGCACAGTGCCCAATAAACTATTAGGTGTTCTTTCAATGGCGTCAGTACCCGCAGGTTTGTTGACCGTTCCTTTCCCCGAAAATGTCAATAAATTTCAGAATCCGTTTCGGCGCCCAGTAGCCACAACAGTCCTCGCAATTGGCACCGTGGTCGCTATTCGGTCAGGTATTGGAGCAACTTTACCCATAGATGGATCTTCAACTTCGGGACTGTTTTAGTATTTCCCTATCTCCTACGTAACCTGAAAGATATTTAGATTTAGTCTAGGGAGCAGTCGCCAGCCCCCGGGCCGGGACAAGACTTCCCTAGACTTAGCCGTTTTTGATTCAAAAATATCAAATTCTTTAGATAATCGATTTGTATCTGTTTACGCCAAAGTAGTTGAGAGTCAAATTTTATCTTCCGAGTTTTGGTTGACTCATTTCTCCCTTTCTAAAACCTTTGCAAATAGAGGTGCAATACACAAGAGACAAAATCACTTTCTTAGAAAATGGGATAATTTGGCTTCTGCCGCTTGTTCCCACTACCTAAGATGCAACTCGCTTTTGGGTAATTCTACGGCAAAATGCTCCCACAAAGCTTTTGACACCTGATCTACAGATTTCTGTCCAAAACTTCTTATTTTTGATGAGTCTTCTCGGCTATAATTAAGCAAATCAGCGATTGTGTGTATTTTGGCCTTTTTAAGACAATTAGAGGCTCTGGCGGGTAGTTCTAGTTGGTCAATAAACGTATTTTTGGAAAGCTTTCCCTCTAGTTCATTCACATCATAAATTTGTGAAGATGATCTCGCCGAAGCGGAGGAACTTTCACCATCTCCGGAATAGAAATAAGAGACGTCTTCGCGCTTCACGTGCAAAAAGGGAGTTGATAAGTCTATTAGTTTTTTAGAAGCCTCGCTAATTGCCTCGTCCGGGGTCAGGCTACCATTAGTCCATATTTCAATAAATGATGTTTCTCGCGTCGCTCTACCACTTCCAAATAGATGTACGCTATAATTTACGTTTCGAACAGGCATAGATACGGCATCGACGGGAAATTCTCCATTTTCATATCCATTCGAATTTTCTATGCGGTATCCGCAATCTTTTTCAATTTTCGATGCAATATTTGCAGATATTGGTTGGGTAATGGTAACTATATACTGCGAATCATCAATCGCTTTGACAGAGGGCGGCAGTGATGTATCACCCGCAGTTACTTCTTTGGGACCAGTTACAGATGAAACTGCTTCTTTAACATCATTAGAGTCGCTCCTAGGTGCAATTTCCTTTAGATTAACTGAAACATCATGTATTGTCTCTTAAATACCCGTTATTGTGGAATACTCGTGCAAAACTCCGTGAAACCTTGCACATGTTATGCTCGTCCCCTGAACCTCTTCTGATGAAGCTCTACGCATGGCAATTCCCACAGTACTAACTTGGCCCCTCTTGAAGGGAGATACGACGAAACGGCCATAATGAAGACGCCTACTTTCTGTCTTGGATTCAACGCATTTCCATTGAATTGCTTGGGTAGAGATCGGTGTTTCACACGTGAGCATAAAGAAATCCCCCTTTAGTTTTTATATAACTACCAGTTAGACACGTCTTTTTCGGGGGGGTCGGCACCCATTATATGGCATGGGGGTCACATCACGTACGAAACTGAGGATTATGCCGCTTCGGCGAATAGCCCGTAAAGCGGTGTCTCTTCCCGGACCGGGTCCACTCATCGTAATTTCTGCCTGCTTCATACCACGATCCATTGAAGCACGGATAGCGTTTTCCGCCGCAGCTTGGGCGGCAAATGGTGTACTTTTGCGTGTACCCTTGAATCCGCAGGCACCGGCCGAACACCGGGGAGCCACTTATCCCCGAACGTCCGTGACAGTAATAATGGTATTATTGAAACTTGCTTGGATATGAATAACCCCCTTTTGGACTCCGCGCTTCACCTTGCGTGAACGAACTTTTCTCGAATTACCTGACATAGTTGATTGATTACTCATATTCGGCGGCTGTTGTTAATTGCTACTTGGTTCCACGTATAAATATTTTGACTATCCCTGCCTCTGCTTATGCTTCGGATTGCAACAAATTACCATGATTCGTCCACGTCTACGAATCAATCGACACTTCTCACATATTTTGCGAATGGAGGCACGAATTTTCGTAGCTACAACCTTAAATTAGTTGGATAAATCTACTTTTGGATAAATCTATTTATAGATTTTAGATACGTCCTCCTTTTTTCATCAAATTGAAAGGAAAATTTGAGCAAGCAGATAATTACTAGATAGCGGCACCAACAACAAAATCTATTGACTGCTATTTGCCTGCCTACTTCGAAGTCGGTAAATGGTACACCCTTTGGTAAGATCATAAGGACTTAATTCGGCTCTTACCCTATCTCCTGGTAATATTCTTATGTAATTCCGTCAGATCTTTCCCGATATGTGAGTCAAGACTTGGCATCCATTATCCAAACACGCTCAAGACATGGCATTGGGAAGCGATTCCGTAACTGTACCCTCCATGTCAATAAGATTCTGCTTCTTCATCATTCGAGCTAAATAAACCTCCCGTAATTCATAGATTTCTTTAAGAGATTGCTAACTCAGCCGATATCGCTAATAGCTATTTGGAGACATAATCGTTTTGGAAACAACTGACTTTTCGCTGGAATAAATTTTTGAATCACCAAATGTGACACGAGATTTCCCCCCCAATTTTTTTGTGTCGAGCTTCCCGATCTGTAGTAAGTCCATGAGATGTCGGTGAAGTTGCAATTCCCATACCACCCAATATTTTGGGAATTTCCCGATGATCGGAGTAAACTCTTAAGCCAGGCTTACTAATTCGTTTGATAACTGCAATGTAGGGGTCTTTCTTCTTACCAAGATACTTCAAGTTCACATCCGGAAACTCTTTCCCATTATCCCTGTGCCTCACAGCACTTTTTATGAAACCCTCTTCCGCTAAAATTTGTACGATGCGTGCAATCATTTTAGTGGCAGGTATTTTGATCATAGCTCTTTTTCTTGTATTAGCATTTCTTGCGGCAGTAAGTGCGGTGGAGATGGCGTCGCTATTCGTGAAATATCAATCAGTAATTGTTGTAATTATCAATACCAGAATGATTCCTAACCTCTTTTTTCCCTCCGTCTCCTCCAATTTGACTTTGTGTATTCGGGATATTTAGATACATTATGACAGATAAAATATTCAAGCCGAATTTTTTTATAAAAAAATTCGGCTTGAATATTTTATCTGTCAAACCGACGACGCTAAATCATATCACCATTGGTTTTTGCAACACCTCGGGAGCTAACGAGACTATTCTGGCAAAATTATAATCTCTCAATTCCCTAGCTACTGGACCGAAAATCCTAGTCCCTCTGGGATTTCCTTCCTGGTTGACAACGACGGCCGCATTGTCGTCGAATCCAACAATCATTCCATTGCATCGTTTTATCCCTTTGCGAGTACAAGCTGCCACCGCCCTAACCACTTCCGATCTCTTTAGAGACATATTGGGTACTGCTTCTTTAACTACGGCTATTACGACGTCACCCGTACCTGCGTATCTGCGGTTGCCTGTTCCCAACACTCGAATACACATTGATTTGCGGGCCCCGCTGTTGTCCGCCACATCTGAATAACTTTGAGTTTGAATCGTTTGGTAATCGGGAGGAATAATAGGTTTATTTGTAGTATATTCGGGTAAAGAGAGATATATTCCACCCAAGAAATTTTGGTAATAAGTGAATTACTGTTATCGTGATTAATCTAACCCAATTGATAAGGTGTATTCGCTTTAATGACTATCGAGGTGACACCTCAGCCTCAGATATGACATTCCCGTTGTCGTCATCACCATTTCGGGTCTAAGTCACTTGTCTTTTACCTACCTACTTGCTTATGACAAGTGTCACGATTCCGCAGTAGTTACTACTCGGGTAGACATGGGCATTTTGTGGGCAGCCATCGCCATAGCAGCTTTGGCTACATCTTCCGATACCCCACTCGATTCGTAAATTATTCGGCCTGGTTTAACTGCAGATACCCAGTATTCCGGAGATCCTTTTCCCGACCCCATACGTGTTTCCGCAGGTCTCACGGTGATGGGTTTGTCGGGAAAGATGCGTATCCATAGCTTCCCACCTCGACGGGCACAGCGCGTTATTGACCTTCTTCCCGCCTCTATTTGTCTAGCCGTAATCCAAGCAGGTTCGAGGGCCTGGGGAGCAAATTTTCCGAAGGAGATGGTGTTGCCACGACTAGATATTCCTCTCAATCTTCCTCTATGTTGCTTACGATATTTAGTTCGTCTGGGGTTACAGTCGATGTCGGCATAATTTACCAATCTCTGATGCAGAACCGGACACGAAAGTCGCCCCTCAACCGGCTCCTCGTGAATTCGATACCACTTTTCATATTTCGCAAACTTACCAACTATTTCTACGTTGCCCTCTCCTTTTTCTATTCCGACTCCCATTTCATTTCATTTCCAAATAGCGGTTTAGATATTACTTGGCGCCAAATCCACGGGCGAGAATATGCTCGATCTTTTAATTTCTTTCTCCTTCGAGGTGTGGGCTTCTCTCGCCATCCCGTCCGCCGAATCTCGATGTTAGTTAATTGAATGAAGGAGATTCGGAAGTCCCTTCGTTGTTTCAGTCTCTTGGAGCAAACGTTTTGGTTCCCCCCAGCGACGGAGCTTTTCACTCTACCCCAATTTCGTCGAGTCAGCGTTCCCAGCATTAATTGACTCATAGCTCTACTTTAGATATTGACAATTTGGCAATTGCACTACATCACGCAGCTTTTTGGGGGTTGAGTGGTTAACCACACGATTTCGAGAAAAAAAATTCAATTATTCCGATTTCTACTTCTCGAAATAGTCATAAATTGGTAATGTTTTCAGCTTCCCCATGAAAAAACTTTCCACGGATAGAAATTTCATTTGTGATGAGATAACCCCACTCCGTCTTCGGCATTCACTTATTCAGTACTCAAAAACAGGGGGCTCATTACTCAGTCAATTAGTTTTTCTTTTATGGATAAAGAGATGTTGCTTGGACGAGTCGCACACTAAGCGTAGCAAAGATCTTTTGGGGTTTAAAATGAAAAGTATTGAAACTGGGATAGGATGAAGCTGCCCTAGGTTGCATCAAAACTCATTGGATAGTTTTTCTCTCATTGGGTAGGGATCACCCAGTACCCCGAAATGTCCAAGTCTTTATGCCTAAAACCCCGTGAATCGTCTGAGCCGGGTGGTAGGAATAGCCTATACGGGCTTTAATGGTTTGTAGGGGGACCCTACCTTCCCTAGCCCATTCAACTCGAGCCATCTCACTACCATTGAGGCGTCCGGCTATTTGTATCTTAATACCTCTATCGCCAGTTCTTCCAACCAATTCAATAGCTTTTTTCATAGTTCGTCGAAAAGGAACTCTATTTCTTAGTTGTGAGGCAACATGCTCCGCCAAGATCTTTGGCTCCCCATATGGTTGGGTGATACTACTTAGTATAACTCTGAGCTTCCGACTTTCGATCCCTGAGATGTTTTCGATACCGCTCTTCATCTGAGTAATCCCTAAACTTTGCTCTTCAATGAGTAAATCAGGAAATCCCGTATGTATATCAACCCGAATGAGATCTGTTTTCCGTTGGATTTCGATATGCCCAACTCCGCCATAGTTTGTGGCGTCCTTCACGTGTTTCGCAATATACTTCTCGACAGAGGCGCGTATTTGTCTATCCCCTTCAAGAAACTTCGGATAATCTTTTGCTTGCGCAAACCGATGAGAATAATGCTTCTAACTTACACCGAGTCGAAAACCGAGTGGATGAATCTTTCGTCCCGTATCTACTTTTCCTCAACTCAATATTAAATTATTTCTTACTTAGTTGTTCCTTCGCAGTTTTCTTTAACCTCCCAACACGTCCCAATTAATGGGCGTCTTTTATGTAGTCATCCTTCTATCTCCCCAGCAAAATTTGAGTTTGACTTAGTGGTTACTTTACGAGTGGGTTTCTTTATCGGGTAACCTCGGCCCTGAGCTCGAGGACGGAATCTTTTTAAATACGCGGAATTCTCGACTCAGGCCTCACTAATGAACAAATCGGATTTATTCAATCCGAAATTGGTATTGGCGTTTGCCGCTGCGGGAAGAATCAATTGCGATATGAGGTAACATTTTTTATGAGGCATAAATTCGGGTAATACAAGTGCTTCTCCGTACGAACAACCCCGGATTCGATCGGTAATCCGTCGTATTTTGATAGCTGACGCGCGGATATTTTTTCCCAGAGCCCGCGCCCCAATTTCTGATTTCTTTTCGTTTTTCGTGAAGTATAATTTCCTAATTATCGACGGGATCCTTTATCGTTTTTTGCATGTCCCCTAAAATTCCGGGTGGGTACAAATTCCCCCAGTTTATGACCCACCATGCGATCGGTTACGTAAATAGGTAGGTGCTCCCGCCCATTATGCACGGCAATGGTGTGGCCGATCGTGATAGGTACGACTGCAGAAGCGCGAGACCAAGTTACAACTAATTTTCTCTCTCTCCGTATGTTAAGGTTTTCAATCTCTCGTATCAAATGATTAGCTACAAAAGGACCTTTTTTCGATGAACGTGCCATGGCCGATTAGCCCCCTGCTTAATATTTCCATTTATCAGTAACCTCTGCGTCGACGAAGTATGAGGGGATTGCTATATTTCCCCCCCTTCCGACTCCTTTTTCCAAGCGCGACATGCCCCCAAGGGGTTGATGGCTTCTTCCTACCAATCGACGTCCTGCCTTCCCCCCCTCCGTGGGGATGATCCACAGGATTCGTAGCTGAACCTCTCACTTTAGGCCGTCTCCCTAACCAGCGCTTGGACCCAGCTTTCCCCAAGCCTTCATTGTTGATATCGATGTTTCCGACCCGTCCTACACTTGCCAAGCAATTCTGAGGTATTAAACGAATTTCGTTGGAAGGTAGTCTTAGTGTAGCCAATTGACCTTCCTTTGCAATTACTTTTGCTGCTGCGCCAGCTGCTCTAACTGATTATCCGCCTTTCCCAGATTTTGATTCTATATTATGTATAATGGTACCTAAAGGTATTTTGGCCGAGGTAGACCCCCCCCTCCTCTTACCCCTCCTTAAAGGGAAGGAAACGACTGGGGAAGACCCCTCCCCAAACTGTACAAGCTTCTCTCGAAGCATACAGCTTTCCGGATACGAAAGATGAGATTAGGTACTGTTGCTGGGTTTCGGCAGTACCAAATTGACGCCTACTGAAACATAAGCAAGTAATTTTTGGACTATCTTTCTTTACTGTATCCTTGGCTTCTTTGCCCGCACCTGGCTTCCTTACAAGAATCCAGTATTTCTTAAGAATTTAGCGGCAGAATTGGTGACTTCGATGATTCGCGTCGGCATTAGTCAATGTCCGGGATAACTTAGGAAACCTTTTCTTCCTGGCATTGACATATCTCCACCTCCATGCATCTATTCCATGTGTTATTCTGTGGCTTCGATGTTGCCTCTGACTGCCAAATCGAGTGTTTTGAATTCGCACTTTCCACACCCTCGATATGTGCATGAGACGCCCCTCGTCCGTCATTCCAATTTCGAGATTATTTATCTGTTTCCATATTATCTTACCTTTGCAAATTGATGTATCATTTAATTGCTCCAGACCTTAGCACGCGCTACTGTCCCTATTTGGTTACCCCAACCAGGTTTACTCCATATTACCCAATAAGTTCGAAGTAGTGCCAGGTTTCCGGGCCCAGCCTACAACCCGACCGATTAGTTTCGGAATACGCGAATCAAGTATTCAACACGCACTCAGAGGTGGGGCATTTCCAACTGAAATGGATGCGTCAGAACTAGACGTTACGATATCTCCAACCCCTATTCCCCGTGGGTGCAAAATGTATCCCTTACCACCATCTGTGTAGTTGATTAAACAAGTGGAAGCATTGCGATTGGGGTCGTATTCGATACTGGCTACTCTTCCAGCAACACCCAACTTGTCTCGCCGAAAATCAACTTCACGACGTAAACGCTTGTGCCCACCCCCTCTATGTCTACTGGTGATGATTCCCGCATTGTTGCGACCATTTCCGGACATCCTATGGTAAGTCAATTGTTTATGGGGCTTGGATTCCGTTGTTTCCCCAAATCGCAGGATGGCCCGGTTCCGGGTGCCTGGAGTATACGCCTCATATAGTCATATAGCCATACTTATTCTTCCCTTTTATGTTTATGCGTAATCCTTTAATTTGGTAGAAAGTTAGAAGTTTTTCAGGTATTAGTTTACAAATAGTGGAATAGAGTAATTAGCTCGAAGTCTAGCAATCATTTTTTTTCTACTCGTAGAATTCAAACTCAATTTACTTCTTCTTCTTCTCCTACTCGCTACCCGACTACTATTGATGCCCTCCACCTTAACAGCAAAAAATCCTTCGATCCAACTTTTCATTTCAGTTTTAGTCAATTTCGAGTCTACATGAGAAGTATATTGGTTTTGCTGCAACAAACGAATAGACTTTTCGGTAATTAATTGGTTTTTCAATTTTTCCGTAGTATCCTTCTCACTTTGTCCGTTTTCCCCCAATTCTCTCTGTCTCTTCCGTAACTCCCGTATAGTCTATTAGTTCGGCTTCTGCCGCCGCCAACTTCGGATTTACGTGTCTTGCAGATAGGTTTCTCAGTTATCCGCCTCTTCTACCTTCCTTCACCTCCCCGACCTCCCTTTCTTATTTGCATCCAACAGGAGTTGAACCTGTGAATTCGCCAATTATGAGTTGGGTGCTTTGACCGTTCAGCCATGGATGCCAACCAATGGCACTTCGGCCACTTATTTGTAGTATTATAACACGGTTGGCAAAACCGTGTCAAATCGAAAAAAGTCACAATTTGTCTCTCCCGCCGGGCGTGTGTGCCTACCAACCCAACAAGTTGTTTTAGTTGTTGAAAGGATTCCGTTGAAAAGTGAAGAAGGACAAACAAGCAATAAAAAATTCGAGACGAAACTGCTGGTGGGTAATCTAAACAAATGACGGAGGATTCTTCGAGAAGTTAACAATTAGTCCTCATATTGAATGATTATGAATTATTCGAGGAATAATGGGTTTGAAACATACACGAGGAAGGTTCTGGGAGCAATATCAGTAGTGAATCTCTTATGAACCAAGAGCCGTGTGAAGTGAGAATTTCATGCACGGTTCTGAATGAGCGGAAAGATCGAAAATCTTCTTTTCGACTCTGACTCTCCTACACCAGTCGTTGCTTCTTTCTCTGTTACCTCTAAAGTAGCAGCTCCAGCTTTATTTACGCGACTCTTCGGCCTAATTTTCCCACATCTACCTAATGAGTGGCATATCGTGGTAGGATTATTGGCCACTTCTAGCATGATATTAGGAAATCTAGTTGCCGTTACTCAAATAAGCATGAAACGTATGCTAGCTTATCCCTCTATAAGCCAAATTGGATATATTATGATTGGAGTACTTGCTGCAGACCCGGAGAACGGTTATGCAAGTATGACAACTTATACGTTTATTTATATATTCATGAATCTGGGAACTTTTGCTCGTATCACCCCATTTGGTTTACGAACCGGAACTGATAATATTAGGGATTACGCGGGATTATACATGAAGGATCCTGTTCTAACATTCTCTCCGGTTTTACGTTCACCATCCCTAGGGGGTATCCCTCCACCATCCGGTTTTTTCGGTAAACTCTATCTCCTTTGGCATGGATGGAAGGCTGGTTCGTACCCATCAGTTCTGGTAGCGCTCGTCACAAGTGTCATCTCTATCTACTATTATCTCAAAATAATTAAATTAATGTTCACTGGGAAGAATGGGAGGAGCGATGCATCCACAACTTATATACAAAATTCATTAGTTTCTCCATCAATTTCAATTTCAAAAAGTTCTATTGAAATAGCTATGATCATTCGTGCACTAGCATCAATCCTATCGGGTATATTAATAGATCCCATTATCGGGATCACACGGAATACTTTATTCTAGACTCACTTCAAATTGTGACGCGAACTTTCTTTTTCAAACGACTTTTATCAAATATCAAAAGCCGGTTCTGCTTCTGCTGTCCCAACTAGTCTGTCTCTACAACTTACGAAATAGTTATATCTTCCTCGGTAATTGATCCTGACATTCTCCTATCTAGCTTGTATCTGCCTTTTCGCACCCGGAATCACTTGCTAGGAAAATGATCACTCGTCTATTCCGGGGGAGATATAAGTATTTCCGCGCGATGCGCAGCTGGGGTTGGGCAGTGACAACCCATGCTGCTACATCCAAGTATTTAGGCGGAAGGAGAATGCCTCTCTTTCTTGTATCTTCATATGGTATTATTTGATTGATACCGAAAAAAAGATTTGCTTGCGAGATAGGCGTGGGCTTGTCAGGTCGTGACAAAAAGAGGTCTCTGTAGGAAGAGGGAATCAACCACCCCTTTAGGGATGATTGATTGCGGGCGAGAATAGATTCGAACCCTCGGCCATCGTCAGTATGAAGTGGAATCCTACCACTCCACGAAGAAGCAGTGAGTAATGAAAAAGGTCCAGGGACCTCGTCTAAACCTGACCCGAGTGGAGTCTCCCAGTTAGTAAATTTGGTAAAAAAGAGATGAAAATTCGGTTCAGCAGTTGACAGGCATATAGATATACTCGTATAATTGGATTGGTGAACGTAACTCCACCGCGTTTCCCTGCTTCGAAGGAAGGGTAGGCATGCTAGACTCAAAATATAGTACCGCGTAGTACGGAGGTTCGAATCCTACGCGAGGCGTCCAGAGGTCTCGCATTTATGGAAAAAGTATCTCGACTTCTCGCTTCTCACCAGTGGAACTCAAAATTTTTACCTGGTCGATTTCCATGCCTGTCTCCCCGAGTGAAGTAGCACTGGAAATGTCTCTCCGACTCGAGAGACGAGTGGGTCCTATTGCAGAGATACGTGAGGCAGCAAGTCCCACCTCCTCTCTTCCTCTCTCCGAACCAAGACTGGGACAGCAAATCCCAACATCCGAAAGGATTGGAGCGAGACCCGAAACTCAAGGAATAGTCTCACAGATATAGGAGAGAGGGAAAAGAGGAAGAAAAAAACAAAAGGAACGACTGAGATATGAACGTGATTCCTCTCAAAGATTCGAATGTAAATGAGATGGACCAGAAATCTTAGTAGTTGGTTGTTTGGTGTCTCATCAAACACATAGGGGATGGGACTCAAAATCCCATCCTTTCCCTGTTTCCGAAGGACTCCAAATCCTTTGAATGGGA